CGTCTGTTAATTATATCCATTTGTTTCATAGAGAAGATTCTTTACCTGTCGAGTCAACATCTTTTATTTTGATTCTATCTAATTGATCCAATCTCTTCCGTTGGGGTAAGCGCCGCGATTACCACGAACGAATTAGTTACTGAAAGAAAGGGCGATTCACTACGCTTATTCGGTAGGTTTCACCGATTAGACGAAAGGGGTTACTAGATTCGTATCAGCAGTATGGGAATGGTAAACTAAGCCCGGAACGGTAGAATATCAAATTCATGAGGTGATTGGCTAGAAATGAGTATCAAGTTGTTTCTAAGAAATAGTCGAAGAAGGAATAATATCTACCCCCTATTCCTTCTTAAATTCTTATGGATAAGAAAACATTGAAGAAGAGCTCTTCGATCTCAACCCTGATTTTAATTGAACGACGAGGAGCCGTATGAGGTGAGAATCTCACGTACGGTTTTGTATAGTGACATTGGAACTGGCTATCTGTCAACCACTCACAACTACACCCAAAAAACCTAACTCTGCCCTACGTAAAGTCGCCAGAGTCCGATTAACCTCCGGATTTGAGGTAACAGCTTATATACCAGGGATTGGCCATAATTTGCAGGAACATTCCGTGGTCCTTGTGAGAGGCGGAAGGGTCAAGGACTTACCCGGTGTAAGATATCACATCGTTAGAGGAACCTTAGATGCTGTGGGAGTAAAGGATCGTAAGAAGGGGCGTCCTAGTGCGTTGCATAACACAGTCGTAACTTGTATCATCACAATGATTCCGTATCGGTCGTCCCGATATGCTAAATGCGTAGCTGACCCGGAAATGAAAGTATTGCCAGGGGACTGAAGCCTGCCATAGCAAAGATTGATTATTCTTCATCTGTTTGTATGAAGCAACTTGGTGTCCAAGGTATTAACACTCTAGTAGGTCAAGTCTCACCCGGACTCCTATTCTAAGGATCTGCCTGCAAATGTCTCTTCCTTCCTGGAACGGGCCCAGACTACCGCGACGGAGATTCCAACTTATGAACATTCGATAATTGGATTAACAAACCTACGGACACCTTCAGTCAGATGGGCGAAATGCAAGATTCTCTCCCTTCTATTCCCAAACTTCGATTTTCTCTATTCCTAGAGGGAGAAACAGGAAACGGATGCTCGACGCGTAACGAGCAAATACGATTGATTCTACGAAGTAATTTGAAGTCACTTCAATATGTTTTATTCAATCATGTGGAAAGCTGCATCCGATGAGAGTCGCACGTGCAATTTGAAGGGAGATTCCCAAATAAAATCTGGGAGATCCACCCTACAATATGGAGTCAAAAAGCCAAAATAATAGTTTAACGGGTGAGGTGGAAAGAGCGTCGGATGCATTTGCAAATTCATGTCACATCGGAGCAGTATAGTGAATAAGAAGAGAGATGCCGAATCGGATCCCATTTATCGGAATCGATTAGTGAACATGTTGGTTGGTTGTACAATGAGGGATGGAAAAAAATATCTGGCTTATCAAATTCTTTATCGAGCTATGAAGCGTATAAGACAAAAGACAAATAAAAATCCATTGTCTATTCTTCGCCAAGCCATACGTGGGGTAACTCCCGATGTTGCGACGGAATCCAGACGCGTGGGGGGATCAACCCACCGAATTCCCGTTGAAGTCACACCTGCAGAGGGGAAGGCTTTGGCTATCCGCTGGTCACTGATCGCCTGTAGGAAACGTCCAGGTCGAAACATGGCTCTGAGATCGAGTGATGAATTGATGGATGCTGCCAGAAACTCCGGTAGTGCAGTACGAAAGAAGGAAGAGATTCATAAGATGGCAGAAGCTAACAAAGCTTTTGCCCATTTCCGCTAGTTCCGGGTTTATTTCAATCCACAACTCCTCACCTGTGGATTGAGATAAACTTGGAAGCGCTGGGTGTCAAAAACTAAAATTCGAAACATGCCAAGAACCTATGAATCAAGAAGGATTATACAAATAGAAAGATGTATTGAAATTGTGGTTATTTTTCGGGTGACTCGATCGTGAGGGTTTCTTCCTCAAAGATTTTTTCATCCAGAAAAGATGTGAAGTTGGAAAGTTCATCGAGGAAATGCTTGAGAAGAGATCGACTGAGAATTTGGGATCGATCGCGACATACATTGAAAATTATGTTTGCTCTGGGCGATTGCCGTCCGCAGTGGGGGGAGGCTTAGTCCGATTATGAACCGGGAATGAGATACCCGCGTTTCGTCCAAATCCGTTGATTCTTGAGCCCAACTAGGGATTTGATCGGGGAAGGGGAGGGTGGGGGTCCATTCCATTTTTCCTCCACTCAATTCTTTTAAGTAGAAATGTGCAAAACATCAGAGAGTCTTCTTCGTCCTTACTCCTATTGGAAACTCAAATTTGGTTGACACAAACAGGATTTCGTGATATACTACGAATTAACAAGCGCACTCGCCTGGGAAATCAATCACTCATTGCTTTGAAAACCATAAATTACCATGACTGCAACTTTAGAAAGACGCGAAAGCGCAAGCCTATGGGGTCGCTTCTGCGACTGGATCACCAGCACCGAAAACCGTCTTTACATCGGATGGTTCGGCGTCTTAATGATTCCTACCCTACTAACCGCAACCTCTGTATTTGTAATCGCCTTCGTTGCAGCCCCCCCTGTGGATATTGACGGTATTCGCGAGCCTGTTTCTGGGTCTTTACTATACGGAAACAACATCATCTCCGGTGCCATCATCCCCACTTCCGCAGCTATAGGTTTACACTTCTACCCCATATGGGAAGCAGCTTCCGTCGATGAATGGCTTTACAATGGTGGTCCCTACGAACTGATCGTTCTTCACTTCCTACTTGGTGTGGCTTGCTACATGGGTCGTGAGTGGGAACTAAGCTTCCGTCTAGGCATGCGTCCTTGGATTGCTGTTGCATACTCAGCCCCCGTCGCAGCTGCCGCCGCCGTATTCTTGATCTACCCAATTGGTCAAGGAAGCTTTTCAGATGGTATGCCCCTAGGCATTTCTGGTACTTTCAACTTCATGATTGTTTTCCAAGCCGAGCATAACATCCTTATGCATCCCTTCCACATGTTGGGTGTAGCTGGCGTATTTGGCGGCTCTCTATTTAGTGCGATGCATGGTTCTTTGGTAACTTCCAGTTTAATCAGAGAGACGACTGAGAATGAATCTGCTAATGCAGGTTATAAGTTTGGTCAAGAGGGAGAAACCTACAACATTGTAGCTGCTCACGGTTACTTTGGACGTCTGATTTTTCAATATGCCAGCTTCAACAACTCCCGTTCTCTGCACTTTTTCTTAGCTGCTTGGCCTGTAGTAGGTATCTGGTTCACCGCTCTCGGTATCAGCACCATGGCATTCAACTTGAATGGTTTTAACTTCAACCAATCCGTGGTTGACAGCCAAGGTCGTGTAATTAACACCTGGGCCGATATCATCAACCGCGCTAACCTAGGTATGGAAGTTATGCACGAACGTAACGCTCATAATTTTCCTCTAGATTTAGCTCTTCTCGAAGCTCCTTCTGTGAACGGGTAAGAGCCGTCCGGTCCCGTAGTGAAGTGAAATACCAAAGTCTTGATAAGCAAGACTTTGGTATTTCACGCATGGAGTCCATGCTTTTCCACGAATACAAGTAAAAAGAAATTGGTAACCATTCATTACAGACTCATGAAAAAATTTGTCTCCCATACCTACCCTATTCTGAATAATCTTTAGAATACTCCTCCGCAACTGTTGGAAACATCCAATCTATCTCTTTTGTTCCAATTCACAAAGTGATTGCCATCCCGTGATCACTGGGATAAATTGAAAACAGATTATTTACAGAATAAAGTCCCTGATATTTCGTCTCGATGCGGATGTGTCTGCGTATCTAACTACCCGTATGGATACACTTGTGCAAATCAGATTTGTTCGAGTAACCCCGTCTCAGTCAATGAACCCTATTATATCACATAAGTCCCGTCTTCCTTCATGTTCATATTATTAAGTGATAAAAAAAGGGGGGGGCGGACGTAGCCAAGTGGATCAAGGCAATGGATTGTGGATCCATCACGCGCGGGTTCAATCCCCGTCGTTCGCCCATCCGATTATGCAACCCATTTCTGGTGCGTAAGCGATAGCATCCTGATAAAAAACGTATGGGGGGGGAGCAAACCAAACCTCCTCAAGGGATTTGTCGAGATGACGTAAGTGCTAGATACAAATCAACCTTATTGGGACTTGAATTTATTGATTTTATCTGTATAATGAAATATGTATAAATGATACCGGAGGTTGCATACATATAAACTGCGTGTAAGCGCGACGAACAAGGAGAGTGGGGCAGTGAAAAAAGCGAAAGCAAACAGAGTCGGAATTTCATATTTCCTATCTAGAGTTTTGAAGCTAGTGGGAGACCAATTTTGTTACTCGTTCGAATTCTCGAAGAACCAGAATCGAGAAAAATCCCTAGTTAATCTATCTTTTAGTTATAAACCTTTCATTAGATTATTTGATGCGTGATTGTTCAGCTCGATCTTTCTACGAAACTTGCGCGATTCTGTACGAGGAGGTAAAGGAGCTACTCTGGAGATACTCGCGTTATTGGCACTACCAATTTCCATGCATTGTTCCTTGATTGGGAAGGAGTCAAACCAAAGAAGTCCAATAGATTTGGCAAGACTTATTGGTGAGGGTGGCGAAACGATCGAAGAACCATCGGTGGATTCCTTCCATATTTCTTTCTCTGTTCCTCTATCGATAAGATCATCCTTATATGCTGATGGGAGGAATAAAATAAGAAAGACATATCATGATTATGACTCAGATTTAAGTAGAGATATTTTGGTTGGCTTGGGAAGGGGGGAGCGACGGCAAAACCCTATGTGTGATACAAAAAATTTGAAATATTTCAATCGGTTTTTCGAATCCTACAAAGAATTTGTGGGGAGAAGGGACGGAGGTTGCGTCTTCCCATATACCAAAACATTTTTGGATTCATGGGAAATCCGAAGAGATCTTCGATACTTCCTACCCAATTCTCTCACTTGGTATTATGCCCCCCCTTCTATGGCGGGAGTAGCAGGAAGTGGTTCTAATGAAAATCTCTATCCCTGCCGGAATCCCAGGTGGGTACTTCAATCATTGAGGTTCAACTCACGCAAGAATGGGGTGGAATCCCCCATCTCACAGATTTCTTCACAAACAAGGAATAAATCAATGGGAGATCGACTGATTGGGCCTCCTCTACGCTTTAGGGAATCGGCTCCAATTCCGAGTAGGGCAGGAGGTATTGATCGGAATAGCGAAGAATCCAGAAAAGCATTCAGATGTGAGGGAGATCTATTACCCAATACAATTTTATGGAATAGATTTGGATTTCGGAGTAACAAGTGTGTGGATACAAAAAAGAGTTTTCTAAAAAAGGGTAGGATCTTTCTGGGTATACCCCGAGTAGTCACTGACAAATATAGGAAGAATACTACTTGTCTGACTCGATCGAAGGAAAGGGGAAGCATACGCCTCCTAGGTCCTCTGGTCAGATGGTACGAACGGAAGGGGTTAACTCCCTTCTGCTCAATATACATGCTTCTCTTACATGATAGTTTCTGCACATTAGTTGCTGAATATTTCTCGCGAATCCAATACCGGTTAGATGGCTGGACGGGAAGCGAAGAATCTACCCGTGTGGCTGAAATCACCATTGGAAATAGATTAGTGAGATGGGGAGGGAACCCGAAGCGTTTGCTGATCGGACGTATTCCATTTGTAATTAATGAGTATGTAAATGTCGAATCGAGTGTGTGCAAAGATCTTGGTACAACCATAGACTTGTCTTTTCCTCCTCCAAGGAAAGTCTTTGCGGAATTCGAGTACAACTTGGATGCGTTGATACGCAGGGTATCAACCTGGAGAAACAGGTTCCTAACAAGTCATATTGTTGTCACTATCAAGACAACAACCGGTAGGAATGAGAAGTATTCCCATTAATCTAACAATGTGTCATTTCTTTACAAATGTGTTTTTTCTGGATTTATTTCCCGAGTACTTATAAATGCAATTGATTATTTCGTTGATGAAATGAACAATCCGGATCATACATGGACCAATTCCTTTTTTGATTTTCACTCACTCGATATTTACGGGAAGGTTTATGTATTCAAAAGAATTCTCGAGGAAAGGGATCTTTTATTCATAGATTCTGGATCATCGGTGGACGAAGAAGGGGCAGGAAGCTCTCCAATCCCGCTCACGCATACGGTTGATCCATTTCCTATTGGATCATCCGGTATCGGATCTATTCGAGTTTTTTCCGATGATCCTCCTTACATCATGGCGAAACAGAATTGGAATTTTTCTCCGGATAAGTGGAGTCTTGGAAAAGACTCAAAAAGGGAGTTTGATAAACGTTTTTTAGATAGAGTGATCGCATGGGACTTTCCAAATCGATCTCATTCATCTCTACCAAACCGTGCTGAAAGAGATTTTCTCCCGAAATTTGGGGTCGTGAGGATGAGGGACTTGCTCATCAAGAGACACGGCGATAGCTACTCCAATCTTTTAGATGATTTTTGCGTGAGTTCTAACTGTCAAGTTGGTTCCTGCTTCGGAATAGGATCTTTCGGGATGGAAAGAATCGTTTCATCCGTTCAATCTCACGTATCTGACTCGTTATTACTCGGCGCTTCGCAACGAACAGAAGGAGAAAAAAATAATTATATACTTACGACGATTCAATTTACTCCGTCCGATTCAAATAAATTCGTGACGTTTTCATCATTAACCCATTTGGATAGACGCTTCAATTTAATTTCGAATCTCAGGAGGTTGCTGCCGACGCAAAGATTATTCCCCCACGAAAGGATAGATTCATTTTTTTTCTCGCGCAATAGCAGTAGAAATTCTTCGAAACAAGCATTAGGAACCGATAAGCTACTAACAGATTGGCGATCTCAAACTCATGCTAAGAATTCGAGTTCGGATCAAGTCGATTCAAATAAGTCTATTTGGGGGTCAGGCTCGGTGAATGGTTTCACCGAAAATCGACTCGACCAAAATGATTCATTCATCAGGTTTTTCTGGGAATTGAGAGAATTAGAAACACCTTACCGGTCAGAAAGAATCTCGTCGTTCCGCATCGGTACGACGCCGGAATCTCCCATGGGACTGCTTGCAAAGGGGGTTCTGTACGAAGATGCGAAATTAGCAAACTCATACATGGGGGAGAAACCTGTCTGTGTATCCCACCCGGTTGATCTCCGGGATTTCCTAAACGACTTAAATGACTACAAGATCTCTTGGATCTTTTGGAAAGACAATATCTCGGAGAAATGGCGCCTATTTGGGGGATATATACCTTGGTTTTTCACCCCCACCTGGTGGAAATACTTTCACGATCTGATAAGGAACACATATTCAGAAATGGTATCGAAGGTGGGTGATGACTCCCACTACCATATTCCCGGCATCGCAAAAAGGACGGCGGAGACCATGGATGGTGCTAGATCTTACCTGTTACGAAGATTAGCATCGAGATTTAGAAACGATTCGATTATTGACATATTTTCCAAACTAAATTTTTTTCTTGTCGAAGAAATTACTAATTAAACGAAGGTTTCATATTCGGGATGGTCAACAATATTAAAATTTTCAGATACGTCCATCCCATTTCAACTTGTTCTTTCCATATTACTTGTTCTTGCATCTTCCAAGTCTATCTGGCCCGTCGTTTCAGGTTTTGATTCTCTCCATTTATGGAAGCGATTCGCTACGATTGGATACTCAAAAGACCCGATGCGTAGGTCCTATTTGGAGAAGGTGATGTATTATCCTCCGATAATAGGGCAAATGGGAATAAGGGATGCACTGATACATTCCCTGAAACGAGTCTTGAATCACATCAATAATATATTCTTTTATTCCTTGGTAAAGAACGGACTTGATTCATGGATGCTACGCAGGGAAAGCTCCGACACCCTCAGGGTAAATAAGGAACTACTGACTCAATATTTAGTTACAAATGAGACTGTTTCAAAATATAGATCAAGATCGAGTTTTCGTCCTTTGAACGGTGAGCCAAAATGCGGACCCTCCCCGGGAGGATCGATCCTCTTGTCATACCTACATCGGATCCGTCAAAATAATTTATGGAATTATAAGATTCGCAAGTCGGATCCTGCAGAGAAGTGGGTTATTTCCGCCCCCGGAATAAATATTTTATTTCCAGTTTCGATGAAACGGAAAGGCATTCCACGTGCGCCATATTGTGATGTACCTGCCTCGCTTCAGTCAGGATTACTATCGTCTGAAGGAATTCCATTGATAGGACCTACGGAAACTGGAAGATCTCATCTTATTAGGGATATAGCAGCTGACTCCTACTCCCCGTTGGTCAAACCGCCAATACCAAAATTGTTATACAATCGATCATATTTCAATAATGAACGTGGAAACTTCATCTCGAAAGAGAGCGTATATCGAGTGAGTCTCGTTTCTGAAATGGCGAAGGAGATGTCTCCCTGTGTAATACGGATTCAAGACATTCATGGATTGAATTCCCATCGTTCGTATCATGAATCAGAGGCGGATCCTAGATTCTTACCTTGCTTAGTACTTAAGAGTATCCATAATGAGCAAAGGAATTTTTGCATTCGTAACAATCTCGTTATTGCCTCGACCCACGTACCCGCGGAGGTGGATCCAGCTCCAATAGCTCCGAACCGGTTGAACAAGTTGATAAATTTTCGGAGGTCTAACAGGCGTCAGCGTCAAAAAGAATTGCTGATTCTATTAAGTGTCAAGGGATTCGACACACACGCTGATCCATCTCTTCTTGAAGGTACTGGGTTTGGAACCACGGGTTATAGTAGACAAGATTTATTATTTCTTGCTCAAGGAGCGTTATTAATTGGTATTTATAGAAAGAGAGAACTTGTGTGTAGTGACACAATTGGATTCACTATGCATAGACAGCACTCGGCTGTAATTCACATGGGTAGTGAAATCGAATACAGTCCCTACAAGATTTTTTATCACAGGATAGGAAAAGCTATTCTAAAAAATAGTTTGATAGACACTTCTCCTGCGGATCCCTTCTGGATCGGTCGTAATACATTGAAGAGGCGGTTTTATCACTTATCTAACTGGTTTTTGGAGTATTCAAGAACCGAATCGACGGTTACGGAATCAATCTTATTTACGCACATTTTAGGGCTATTGGCTGAGTTGGCGGCTCGTGATTCCTGGTTCGAAATGGATGTGATAGGTGGAGATAATCCCATCGTGATTGATAAAATTTTAGAAAACGATTTTTATCTCGCTTGTGGTATTCTAGAAAACTTCTTCAGAGATTTTTCACGCCCAGAAATCTGTAGAAATGGCAATCAAGCCGGGAATGGTCTTTCCTTTCCTTCTCCTATGAAATCCTGGTACTCCCCAGGTATGATATGTGCAAGCTATTCTCCCCAATTTGCGGAAACGGGGGGGCTGTCCGAGATTCGAACTGACTTCGGAATAAAACAGCCAATTGGAACCGACTCGATTTTAGGGGAGGTACCACGTGAGATGACGTGGTCTCCTAGGATCTGGCATTTCAGCTTTATGCGAAGCGATATTTATGAATCGATAAGATTATTATCTGAATTCGATGATTGGTGTGCCTCACTCCCTCTCCACCCGGATTATCGTCGAGTCCCACAACGGGATTCTCAATGGGATAGTGGTGAAGACAGCCAATTTGACCCGTCCGAAAAAAGAGGATATCATCTCAGTCATACAAGAACTTTGAATAGGTTGAGACAGAAACAGACAAGAAGATTAGAAGATCGGTTGGAAACTATGTCGTTACGTGATCAATTCCCCGAATTGGGACTCTCCGAATCGTCAAGCTCATACGAAACACAATGGAATCGGTTCAATGAACCGGTTCTATTCGTGGGGGGGCGCTTCACCTGGGACCCCATGTTTCTACTCCAACCGGATTCTAGCCCTTCCTTCCCGCATCGCAATTTTTTGGTGAAGCAAGAACTGGTTCGGAGACTCTACGTGACTTATGGCTTGAAAAGAGAGCGCGAGAAACATTTTTCGAATGAAGGGATTAAAAATATGTTCCTCTATCGTGGATATAACCGGAAATCGATAACTACTGAGTTATCCGCGAAGCAGTTGGAGAATGCTCCTTCGGACGAAGAGGGAAATTTCGAATATATCGAAGAGACTTGGTTCATGCATACATATCTGCAGTACCCGCTCGTGTCTCTCCCCGTTCATCTGTACCAAAACATTGTGGTAGAAAATTTGAAGGAACGATTTGTCCGTCTCAGACTTCTAGTTCATAGAGACAGGTGGATGAAACGGAACCGTTCCCAATTGAGAGACTTTTTTATTTATAACATGTTGTTCGAAAGTTACCAGTATCTGTTCAATCCATTCTGGTTCGATAGAACTCGGTTGGATCGAAGGACAAAACAGTTTTTGAATGGAAGACCACTTCTGTATAAAAACTTATTACATGTCTTTTCGAGCCCAGATCTGTAGTCATGCGCTGCCGGACAAGTTGAATCGGTAAAGGGGAGATATATTTCCCCTTTACCGATCTGGTAATTCCTGCTTTTGAGACTCCGAATGATGAACAAATACTAGATCTTCCTTTTTGGAGTAAAAGAGGCTCACACGGTAAAGAATATTTGGAATCAAAGAAGAATAGATATATTTCCGAGTCTGGGGAGTCATTTCCTCCGGAGGATGCTCCAGCATATCGTCCCAACATCCCGCCTACAAAAAAATTTCCTCGATAAATATGTGTATTGATTTATCCCCTTCGAGGCGAGGGCATAGGCTCCTTGCCGAAACGGAGGAATGCATTGCCCGACTTCTTTGCCTAGCAAGCTCGAAACGAGTGAATCGGATTGTCCATAGAATGGTTGGGGAGTAGACAGGCCCAATTTGAGCTCCGATACGGAGTATGACTACAGATCAACAAGACTGAAACACCGGCAGGCAAAAACCCCTTCGGGAAATACCTCCAAGAAAATTGGATCTGGGACTTATTGCCCAGTTGGAAACAGATCGAGCAAGTAAAAGCCTTCAATCTATTTCCACTCTGACAATGCCAAGACGGAGACTAATGAATCCTCCTCCTTTTCAACTACACTATCTGATGGTTTCCAAACGAAGGGGGAGACTCGGGGGTCACGCCAGACATGGCTCCTTATAAGCATTCGATGGAATTCAAGAAGAGGGGGAAGTGTCCCGCCCGTCGTGGAAGCAGCCCGATGCAGACGCAGTGTCGAGTCCCTCAATGATTCATCAACCCGGATTCAGATTCAATAGGGTTTGGCGCAGAAACAAAGGAAAACTAACAAGAATGAAGTTATATAGACAAACCTTCATAGACATTCAGACTCAATCTATGTACCATTAAAATGAATAATAAACATTTTTGTCTACTCAAACAGGCTCGGTAGTTGCCAATGACTAGGCGTCAGGCATGACCAACACGTGTGCGGCGGGGAAGTCCAATCGCCTCTGCGGTGGAGGGCGGTGCCGATCCAACCACTCCGGAAGTTGCAAAAGACGTGGGAAATGACCAAGTATATTCATATGCCGATTCTGTATAGACATTAAACCCGTATCGATGTAATCCGAGGGATGAAAAAGCGGGGGGGTGAAACACAGGCGGTCATTAATTAAAAGAAAGCCTCTAGATTTTTGAAAAGGGGGTAATTTGAGTGATAGGACGAGCTCCCCAAGCTTAATTCTGTTGACTAAACTTGACAAAGTCAGGCACGTTGGGGATACTAATCCGAACCGGGTTATTGAATCCAAATGTTGTTTCACAACAAAATTTGAAATGGAAAAAATTATAATGAATAGATACGCAATGATCGATGTGGGAGGAAAGCAATTACGGGTAGAACAAAATGGGTCTCATGATATTAACCCTCCGGCATTGATTAGGGGTGATACATCGGATTCTGATTCTGACACAGAAGTATCAATTCATCGAGTTTTGGCAATTCGTTTCGGATCCAGAATCGAGATTGGACGCCCATGGCTGGATGAGGCAACGGTTAGGGGAAGAATCTCGCGCCGTTGTTTCGGTGAGAAAAAATTGATAGGGGGAGTACGTTCCGAAAGGGATAAGGACGGGACAAAAAAGAATTCACGATATAGGCAAAATCAAGTTCGATTATTAGTTGATTCCATCCTTTCAGACGGAAAAAAAGTATAAAAGATTGGGACGCCTTTCCTTGCCGCCGCAAATACCGGTTTCGACAAAGACCAATTAAAAATTTTATTTTTTTTTCATTAGTCTGTTCGTCGCAATACGGCTAATTTATTCGGTAGACGTCTCTATTACTAATTCTGCAAAACATCGAGTCCTGTTTATTACCACATCATAAGTGTCTATAAACGCAGTTATATCAATCGTTCCTTTTTTCCCTCACGAGATCGGATAGATACATCCACCACGGCAGTTCCGAAGAAACGTACTTCTAGATCAAGGAAAAAAATTCGCAACCATGTTTGGAAAACCAAGGTGGTCAAACAAGCATCAAAAGCTTTTTCTCTAGCTAAATCCGTTCTAACAGGTTGTTCAAAAAGCTTTTACTACGCGATGACGGGCGACAGGCTTTCCGAAACGGAAGTATGATCCTAACTACTTGTTGGTTCGACACCGGGAAGGGGGAAGGGGGATGCCGGCGTCGCCAGATGCTTCTAACCCCCTCTACAAAATTGTCTGTGCCTACTGTTGACGCAAACGAGATGTCGGGATCGTTCGATATCGCGTCCGTCGGGAAACCCAACTTTGTGCGGGTCGGATTCGACCCCTATTTTGGTTTGGAGTGGATAAACGCGAGGTCGTAAGAAGATGAAACCGCTTCGTGGGAAACCCGCCCGGGTTGCGGCTTCGGCGAGACGTGGCGGGAGATGTTGGGATGTAATTGAAAAGTGTGAAATCGGATGTAGAACTGGGGGTGGGGGACACCTTCACCACCGAGGGTGGGGCAAATCCCCCCACCAGGGAGCGCGGTAGGGATTATCTGAAACCTACGTGGAGTCTGTTTAATTCAAAAGATCTGTCGGGGGATAATTCTTATCCAACGTCAGAATATGAAAGAGTCTTTTTTGAGGAGTGGGGATCGATGATGGCATCTGGTCACGACCTACATCTGGGTCATACAAACTTTGGCTTGGACAATTTCCCAGGTGCAGTCCACAGCGGGCTTGCTCCGGAAAGTTCCTCATATTTTATTCTATCCCATGCCTATCTATAGGGAACTACAGACTTCAAACGTCTTTTGGAAATTCATTTATCCATTTTTCTATTCTCCTATTCTTCTATTCTTTCATCTTCCTATCGCTATTTAGCAACTACGTTTGGATGTCGTTCGGAATAGCAGGATTTGAACCTGCGACCCCCATCACCCCAAGATGGTGCGCTACCGGGCTGCGCTATACCCCGCAAGTCATGTGATTATAGCATCGAATTAAGACGTTGATCCAATCTTGTGGGGTAAAAAGAGAAATATATTGACACTACACTCGCTAATGCGTTACCATGGTTTCGTCAAACCGCAAGCCGCTATGGTGAAATGGGTAGACACGCTGCTCTTAGGAAGCAGTGCCTAAGCATCTCGGTTCGAATCCGAGTAGCGGCAATGCAACCACCCCATTTCGAAATCCTATTGAGAGTCAATCGAGAGGAAGTAATGTAGGAACTTCCATTCCGGGGATATTGACATGCTCGGGGTGACAATCGTAACAAGGTGGACGCGGATAACTTGTCGAATTGTCTATTTGTCGGGGTATGATTTTAGAGTAAGTATGTCATGAACGAGAGATGGTTCACGAATCGATGTGGAATGAATGAACAGCGACAAGGCACCTCCGAAAATCCGTAGATATCTACGAATCTATCTCTCTTTAGATGTATGTGTATACGTACACATTGATAGATGTAGAGATTCATATGGACGATAGTTGATTCTTTTCCCCTTTTGCATGATGCACGTAATGGAGAAAATACTCGTTTACATTCCCCTTTTTACCCTTTTTTTTGCTACTACATGTGACTGGACATACCTAATTGGTAGATTCAATGGGGTTGGTGACTCAAGCAGAAAGGGCGTAGTAATTGCTTTCCCGTGTATGACCGGATTAATGACCACCTGCTGGGTACGGCACAAGCATTTCCCACCAAGCGATTTGTACGAATCATTTATGTTCCCTTCATGGAGCTTTTCCCCACCATACCTGATCCTAGGCCTTAAGAACCGGAATAAGTGGTCAGCCGCAACCGCGGGACCGTGTGCTTCACTAACCCACGAATTTGCAACTCTGGGTCTTCCTGGGGAGATGCAAAAATATACACCATTAGTACCTGCTTCGTAATCCCATTGGTCGACGACGCATGTAAGTACGACGTTATTGAGCTACGCAGCTTCACCATGTGGGTCTCCACTGGCAATATCTCCACCAACAGTTTGTTTCACCGGCGGTAAAAAATCCCTCATCATTACTGCGAATCGTGTTTTCACCAGTTGGATACAACGCCAAAAAATAAGTAAAGATTTTCATGAATTGGTTGGGGACAAAAACGTTGTGGAAAAATCCTCCTACCATTTATCTTTAAATTTACATAGAAATCAATTAATTGCTAAATCAGATTGGTGGAGCCATCGAATCATCAGTGTGGGGCTTTCTCTCCCGACAGTCGGTATTCCATCCGGTTCGGTGTGGGCTAATGAGGCGTGGGGGTCGTATCGGAGTCGGGATCCTAAGGAAACTCGGTCGCTAGTGACTCGGTTGGTATATGCTATTTATCTCCACACCAGAATCAGCAATAATTGGCGAGGGGAGGCACCTGCTGCGGTAGCCTCCACGGGATTTTTATTGGTTTGGACTCGTTCTTCAGGGGTTAATTCGTTAGGAATCGGTTTGCACAATCACGGATGGCTGACCCCAAAATGAAACGGGATTGTCCGCCTCAATATCTTTATTTGGTTCAGTTGCGGCGAAGGCTTGTTTATGGCCAGGGGAGTAGCAATTCCAATCAAGTAGTGAAGCGGAGTATATGTCTGATATGTTCGAGAAAAGAAGAATCGACGGGTGTATCTCTTCCGCTATATCCAAACCTTCAACCACCTCTTTATTGTTCCAACAAGTGAAACAATAACTTTCTGGTCCATTCGAATTCAGGCGGGGATTGCACGGGTGGGAGGTGCCGCGACGGGCAAAATGCTTGCCCGGTACCTCTCTTATCGGAATAGAACTGATCATTACCCGGAATTATCCAAACTGGAAGGTACTTCACTTCAATAATAGCGGACTGAAACAAACAATTTTCAGGTTCCGATATAATCAATCAAATCATAATTTGAACAATTAACTATTTTGTAACCCTAAAAGCAAGCAACATGAATAGTGAGTGAATAGGGGTTGATACCACACCAATCGTTTTCGAAGGGGGAACCGTTTGAGTACGGAACAGATTTTGACTCGTAACTGTTCCCAAAAATACCGGGAATTTCGTCGGGGAGCCGCCCGTTCCTAGTAGAGGCGGTTGAAGGAATAGTAAACACGGCAAACAATCCAGGCATCGGAGTGACTACTATTCCCACCGGCTGGGCGAGAGACGAAGTATGCGTCGGGTCGTAGCAAGTCCTCGCGGGAATAGACAAAGCCGCACTAGTAATTAATCCGTTATCTATGATATTCCCCTGCGGGGAACCTAGTTAAATCATCAATTCCAAACAATGATTATAAAAAGAATGTGAAAGAATGACGGGTAACCTCCTTCCGAAAGTTAAGTTGTCTCATACGAATTATTTAATTCATATAAATATTGATTCGGGTGTTGCCAACCAAGGGAAGGATATATAGAGCAGTCGAAAGGCAATAACCCTTCCGTAGCGATTCGATCGATCTATACCCTCCCGTTTCTCGGGAAACTCCGGCCAGCGGCACGCATGCATCGCGATACAATGCACCTCTCCAGGAGTGTCAAACCAAGCATGTAAGAACAAAATGTAACTACGATTAGTCAGGTAGAGATCACGCACGCGTATGGAGAGGCACTCCCGGCGACGCAAGATGTGTCTCGTTCCTCAAGCTCGTGATGTCGGGAAATGGTCTCCAATCCCAGCAAAGTCATAGTTAGAGCCGCGACAACCGAAGCGGATGGTGGAACCATCCGCCAAGACATGAGTTTTGCAGCTGAATATGAACCTCTATCCCTTTTTCTTCCTGTTCCTTCTTTTTTTTTTCCTTCATTTTCCCCATTTCATAGACATAAGCGCAAATTTTTTGTATGTTCCAACTCCCGTGTACGGAAAGAAACGCAAAAAGCTCGGAGAGATAAATACCACTGTTTGGCCATCACATGCATATAGTCGGTATTGGGAAAGGAGTAAAAAACAAAAGCATATATTCGTTTTTCATTGGACAGGCAGATGTGTTTGTCGAAGTAGTAACAAAGTCCCATTAGAGTAAGACCCGTGTGGAATAATCCGTGGATACCTGAGCCAGAATTGGATCCGAGAGAAGGATTTCTCCGACTATAATCTCCTGGCAATTGGATCGATTTATTATCGATGTAAAAATTGTGATGAAATGCGTAGATTATCGGTACGGGGTCTGGTATACAAATACCTGGTACCGGCCCCGTCAAACGATTCCGCTTTCGTTGCAAGAAGAAAACATTGGAATTGAAATACCTGTTGCAAGAATTGGGAGAGTGGCGACCGTCACTAACCAAGGTATATTACTCATGAATTGGAGGTGATAGAAATAATTATTCCTAATTGAATAAAGTATTTCTCAGGGCGATGCCCCGACTCATATCCAACTGGATATAAGTCGGAGGAGGAATATCTGGCTCTCACTTAGTATTATTTTTGTGTCACCAATTACTTGGTAGGCTAGACCCATACTACGAGTTGTTTCTGACCCTGGATAGACGCGCACACTTAAGGAATCTGTTGGGCAAGCAGATTCACATCTCTTGCGACCTACACAATCTTCGGTTCTGGGGGCGGAAGCAATTTGATTAGCTTTACACCCCTCCCAAGGTACCGTCTCCGATGCATCCGTCGGACAAGCTCTTACACATTGAGTGCAACCAATACAAGTGTCGTATATCTTTACTGAGTGTGCCGTCGAACCTCCTTTACTCCTGTGTATACCTATGCACATGCATATGAGTTGCCAGACGCATTTTCTTACTGAGACTAAACTACACACATCAGCATATTCCAATACCAGGCATAATTCCGAGTAGGTAGATGTGGCGTCCCCACCTGTTACTCCATTCGCGAGTCTAACGAGTTTTACATTTAAACATTACTTTGCTTATTGCACATACATTCAGCCACAACCTTCCCTCTTTGTCAAGACGCTTCCTGTTGCTTGTATGTGAGTGATGCGTGGCCGGCACGTCATCACCCATCACATCGTATGAGACTTCAACTACATCGAAAGGAATATCGGGGGGATTAATGACATGGATTACAACTTATCGTGGCGAAAACAGTCAAACTTCGTTTGATTAGGTGTAGTACGACACGCCCCGATAGGGGCGTATACCGAAAGAATGGTTTCATCGATGGATCAATTACCATTTTAACAAATCAAATTGAGGGCTGCGCGTTGATCCTTTCCAACAAGTAATTGAAGCAATGGATAGATGACGCAATATTGGCTTCGGTGACTGCCGCACAGCAATAGTGAATAATGAAGGAACTCCCAAAGTCGTGTTGGTGGCTTCCACCGAAGCCACCAGAAGTACCACAGAAATAAATTTGGAAGAAACCACCGAATTTGTCAGTGACTAATCTCTTGTTGAATATTGCTTCCACACTTGTGTACTGTCCCTCGATGGATCAATCAGGGGATATGCATTAGACCATTCCAAACCTTTGACTCGCAACATCGATTCTCTGGAGGGACTTGTACAAACTATTGCTAAATCTATCGGTTCTCGCATCGGTTGGTGAATCAGAGTCTGTCACTCAATCGGTTAGCATCGTAGCAAATACGATCGAGATTTTTACAGGTCCTACGTACGTAAGTGAGCAACTGTCCCGCAACCACGTAACAACCACGTAATGTCAGGTATAGAATATACAGAAATGAATTGAAATAAATTGACCTCAGAAAGACGGACGGGACGAACTACATCGGATGATTGGCAAATCAGTGGGTGGGAGTGTTGACCATACCGGTACGACAGAGTGGTTGATCAGTAGAGTGAAAATATGCCCCAGCAACACGCTACCCCTGGGAGCGGGGAAGCGCCTATAACGGGGTTGTTACATAACTCGTATGTCAATTAAACGGAGGCTAATGGGATTGAGTCAGTATCGGGAGAACCTGGATAACCCCCTGGGGGGGAAATTCCTGGATGTGGCGGGAGCGGGAGCGCAAGAGGATGTATTCTATGAAGAGACCGATAGAGATTCAGATGGGGTGGGAGGGACAAAAGGGGTAGTAACGACGGCGTTTACCGTTGCGTCGACAACGATGATGGGACTCTCCGCGGTACCTCGGACTCTTACAACTTCTCACCGGAAAAATCAATATGGCAAAGTCATTCTTGGACTCTCCTTAGATCGCGGCACACCACTCAAACTCCGTGTACATTCTTCACAAGTTGAAAAATTGGCTAAAAAAGAACCTTGGGATGGTTTTCTGGAAGACAAACTTTCGCACGTGAAGAGGGAAGGGGTTTCCCCGAAGAAACCAATCAGATCCATGAACAGGAAAGAGTCAGTCATTTCAATTCTATTGAAGAAACCAAACATTCTATTCATGAAGGAGAAAGGAGAACTGATGATTACAATAACGGTTATGAGGATGGTATCGATCACAAAGCTGGTTTTCCGTTATGTCATTCTGACCTTGACGAGGTTGCCTCTAAGGATATGGTTGGTGGGAGGGGGTGGAGATGGCGGAGGCGGCGAAGTACAGCTAGGTGCTAAAAAGATACCTATACCTGGAGGTCTGTACGAATCCTATACCCGTTATGCTGAGGCTAATGGCATTGAACCAATCGTTTACAACTTATTTGGAGATGTCATGGACGACTCTTTAAGGTATACTGACATCATTTCGAAAAGAAAAACAATTGGAAGAATCGTTATAGGCGTTAGCTTATGTCATGGGAAGCCTATTAGAAGAAGCCTCTTCAAAGAAGCTATTGGAAAATAAATCCTTAATGGATCTAGAACCCTAGGAGGGTATAGGGATAAATAAAAATATGAGATGACTAATTCAGAAGGCCATGAGGCGCTCCATCAGGGAGAATCGTCCCCGCCTGATATCAAACAGGTTGATAGGGAAGAAATGATTGGCCGTCTCAATAGTCTCTATAGGGTCGATCATGTCGATCATGTCGATACTTTTGGTAAATTTGGTTTATCACGCGTCGATAATGTCGATAGTATTGCTACCTTTGATAAATTTGATGAATTTAGTACATATGAGAAATTTAGTAACTATTGTCTAAAAAGTCTTCCCAGTATTGAAAGTGCCGAGAGTAGAAATAGTCGTCACAACGTTGCTAGTTTAGAGACTATCGAGACAAAAAAGCCATGCAGTAAGCCTCCTATACTAAGAAAAAAGCCACTGTTATTTCTAAAGAATAAGATGAACCTTCTAGAAATAATAAAGTCTGAGGTAGGCAGCTTAACAGAACCTGAAGCAAATAAAACAGAGGACTTTCTGACTAAATACAACTGGTTGGGGGAGGCTTTATCCGATTTGCAGGAGGATTGGACCGAGAAGCAGATAATAGGGGAGGCACTAAAGATAGTGCAAATGGAACAATCGACTAGGGTAGATATAGGTAGGCGCTATTACTTAATGGAAAATTCACAGGCAGTGAACATCCCTCTCCCAATAGAGCTACAATTATCAACCACTATGGAGGGACAAAGTTATCCGCTTGCACCCGCATTAGAGGGAGGCATTGAGAGACTAAAACAGATACCATCTAGTTATAAAGAACTAATAGACGCAATTAATAGCGCAGCAAATGCCATCGTAGATACCGTCTATATGTTGTTTAGGCTATTTAGACGGCAAAACAGCACTTACTACAATCGTAGATGCCCAATTCAGGGACTTTTTGCGATGTCATATGCTCATTCGTATGGCTATCCGAGGCTTATTCCCCGGGGTAACCAAGGGTCAAGGACGGTCTCTAGCCTCAAGCGGGACTGCAAGAGTGTTATCAAACAGATAATTAATCAACGTTTGCTTCCTAATGACCTTGTTATTGAAGAAATAGATATGGTGGCATGCCATACAGGCATCTATGCTGGACTTACTGGGAAGGGTTTAGCACCCCTTACATTAGAAGCCTACAATACCGGCGATTTCTGGTCAGCCGTGATGTCCAAATGGGGGGGCAAAATCCCAAACTGCTTAAAACAATTCTCTATTCGGGATTGAATGGAGCTAGCCTTCTAGGAAATGGAGCCATACGCCAAAGGGTAATGGACTTCTGTGCCTCTCTTAGCGGCTCTGAACAGGAAGCTTATCTTCAGAAGGTTAGAAGTCATCCCATTCTTCATGAGCTTGCCTTGTTTCAGTCGTCGTTAAGCCAGAGAGAGAATATTTACTTACCGTCCCGCGTAAACCCCTATTACGGAAGCGTTGAGGAAGAGCAAAGCGGTAAAGTCGGAGGGAGTAGATATCATGGAGGGCTGTTGTCTTCTCGTATTCTCGCTTCTCACGAGATTGTGCTTTTTGCCTATCTAGTCAAATCAATTTGTCAGGATAGATTAGGTGTTCCCTCTAGCTTAGAAAACGATGGACTCCTATCACTTACTCGCGCAAACAACCGATCTCTTGTCTTTCAATTCTTAGATAGTCTCTTACAGACATGTAGTAGAGATTTCCTTGGGGTTTCTATACCTTTAGAAACTAAACACTAATAACCAACTAAATAACCAAGTTAGTTACTAAATGACTAACTAAATTTTATTGATTGATTGCTCTCTGATTGCTCCATCTCCTATCGTATTTCCTTCTATATCTTTCTCTAGAGAAAGATAAGAGAAGAAAGATATAGGAGATTATCCCCTTAGCCTCTTTTCTATAGAATAGGAGACTAACCCTAGATTCTAAAAATATAAGAGAAGAAACAAATAACCCACAGAGAGATTTCTAAAAGATAAGAGAAGATAAGAAAAGATAACAAAGAAACCTTCTAAAAGAGAAGAAAAGAAGAGAGGGAGGAAGTAAACCCAAACAATCTAAAAGAGAAGGAGAGGAAGAAGAAACAGAGAGATTAATCTAAAAGAAAAGAAATAAGAAAAAGATAGAAGAAATAAACCTTCTAAAAGAAAAAAGAGAAGAAACAAAGAGATTTCTAAAAGAGAAAAAGTAGGGGGGGAATAACCCCTAGATTTTAGAAAGAAAAGACGAAACAATCTAAAAGATATTTCTAAAACGAAGAAACATTTACGAAATTTATGAAAAGTATCGACATGATCGACACTATCGTCACTATAGAGCTAATGGAGGCTGTCTCTAGTCTCTACAGTATCAATACTGTCGACGCTGTCGTTCCTTCGGCCTCTATTGTCTGGGACAATTAGCACTTATCCACCAATTCTACTCCATCAATCAATTCTCTTTTATCCTTTGCTTCGTTACTTGGTTCTCCTGGTATTCCTAAGTTTCTTATAGGCCGCGGCATTCTCTTCCTAGCTCGTGCCTCTTCTCTGAGTAGTACTTCTTTTTCCATCGGAGAAAGAGAGACCATAGATAAGACTGGTGTAAATCTAAATTTGAATGATTTACACCAGTCTTATCTACGGTCTGATTCTATTGGAGCAGTTTCTTATGCTTCGAGTCAACACCATCGACACCAGACCAGCTGGCGTCGGTGCCAACTGTGTCAATTGCATCGGACGTCTCCATCCCCGAGTTATCACTTTTCTCTTCCTTTTTGGGAAGGGTGTGACGCACCGCTTAACCTCATTGCCGCCCTTTTGAGTTGAGCAGCAGAGCAGCTTCGGGACGACCCGCAGGAGAATACGGGGTATTGGCTTTGAACTGTCTCTATCTTACTCAAAACGTTTTCACAAATTCGGACTGATAGTCCTTCGATCCACGTATACCCGGCTCCCTCACTGATCTGTTATACGAATCTATATTTCTCTTGAACAAATGATTTGGAATGCTTTTGCGTCTTCCCAGTGGTTTCCAAAGACCTCTTTGAGAGGAATAATCTCTGGGGTGGAATTTCAGGTGGTAGGTAATTTTCAAAACTCGAAGACTTATCTGAGATATCTGAGATTGAGTAGATCCCATCTTCTCCTTTTCCTCAAGGACTTGCGACGGATTGGTATACACTCCTCTATTCGTGATAGTGGTATTAACAACAATTGTCTAATGGATTTATTACGCTATCCAAATAATCTAATTATTAAATCTGATTGAAGCTACCAAGTGATCGGTAACTTCAATCGGATGATCGAGCAATAATTCGCAATTACGTGCCGAGCCCAATCTCGAGAATCAAGTATCGAGGTACATCTTCATTCTAAGTGTAGCCGCTCGGCTGCCGTCAGTAGCACCAAGGCAGAATCTGCCGACACAAGCCAATTCTTCCAAACGATGAGTTGGCCACAAAAGACGTTTAATTCGTTGTACTTTAATTGGGTTTTCGTAACCACCCATTCCTGCTGCACCCTCTCCGGGAACGAAATCCAATACAGAATCGGGGAAGTCCGTGTGGCTCGGGATTGAGAGATATTCGAGAAGCCGTAACTGCCGACGACACCTCGGGGAAAACAAATCCTCAATGTTGTAAAATATGGGGTGAACCCCCCCCCTATCCCTCTCTTTTTTAGGTAAGCACAATACAAATTCATCAAATCCTTTTTTGTCTAATACCTTCCTAAATTTCTTTCTGAACTTTGGTAAAGTACTAATCATTTTATACATCAAGATCTGATCGGTAAGGACCTTGGCCCTACGCGGATATGCATCGAAAAACAGATGATTCAGAACTTTGCGTCTGCCGCGGCCAAGAATCAGACTCAGTAAGTCTGGTTCTAAATCCGTGTCTTCAGTAAATGCAATAATAGTTTCATGATTTCCCATCACGTGAATGGTAGACGCGAGTTCCCTTAATTTCTCTGATTTTCGCTCCAACAGCTTGGGTCTAAATTTCCATCGACGTTTAGGATGGAAGGATTGCCTAGTGGCGAACCTTCGCTTACGTACCTCAGACTTATCATTCGAAAATTTGTTGAATGGTAGCGCCATGCCAAATTCTTCGTGGGATCTGTCTCCAAATAGGGCTTCATATGCCTCGATCGGTACCAATTCGTCAGGTATAAAAATCGTCTTGTTTCTATATGTCTCTACCGAATCCGGGGCGACCACCCATGGGGCTGAATCTAACTTCACATTCCATTTCATTCTGGAATTAAAGATCACTGGACGGGCAATCACCTTTTTCCTCCTTTCCTTGGCGATTTGTCTCATACGGTTTATGGATCGGATTCTTCGTCCGATCGCATTTTGCCGCGTCGTGAACCCTTGCACATCCGTGTCTCGCGAGAAATCAGCAAAACTGTGCAGTAGGTTGCTACACTCCCGTTGTTTACTGAGATTCGCGATTCGAGCCTTTAGCAAAGAGTTTTCCGCATAAATAGAATGATTTTCTGCCCTTCTTTTGAACAAATGGTGGTTTCCCCCCTCGTGGACGCTTGCATCAACCCAATCAGAATTATTTGCCTTATGAAGAAAATTCTTCCATTTTTTTGGAGATATTCGGGACCACATTTCGATCGGTAAGTTGTATCGATCGAGACAATCCAAGCGGCTTTTCCAATCATTTGCATTCAATGCATTAATCGATTTGAGGAATCCCCAATCTCTTCCATATTTTATTATGCTTTCATCAATATATGGATATTTATGCAAATTATGAGCTGATACATCCCCGAAGTATTTTGCTTCGTAGTTGCTTATGTCGTTTGCGCTTCTGCCGAAGCTTTTGTCACTCACTTCATCTTCTGACGAGGCGGCGGTCAAGTCCGTCCCATCTCTCAAACAGGTGGACCATACTCCATCAAAAACATAAGCTTGAGAGATAAACCCAGTGGAGCCGTTACTGCCAATCCCCAGCAATGCAGCCCGTTGGTTAGAAACGTCCGGATTTGATTGTTCCTTCTCTCCGTGAATTTAGGCAATACCACTGACAGTCCGTACTAGGTGGGCCTCCAACGCTTCAAATCCAGTCGCGGAATAAGCATTAATTTCCAAAATTTTTTTATATAATTTGATCACTGACGAGACACAATTGTTATTTGGTTTAGCAACCCATGTGTGAAGATCCAGAAGCCTTTGTTGAATAGCAATAGATTCTATTTCCGATTTGGACGATCCGCCACTAATTGTGTTGCGTAATTTCCGAATGTCCATTTCCTCGATACATCTTCGTAATGCTCTTCGGTCGTTTCCTCCGGGACCTCCATCGCCAAATAGACTCATCATTTCCGATTGAGTATCCGATTTGAATTCGTTGGTGGTGTATCCCAGCAGCGCTTCACCATCATCAGAAACTAATTGGATATTGCGATTAATTGTATTTGATGTCATTTCTGCCTTTCCATCGATAGCGTCATGACCAGCAAGGTTTTCGTCCTTCCTGATCCTCGAGCCCACATCCGCGGGACCCCGCCCCTCGACGTTGTTCGTACTGGTAGTTCCTCCAATTGCTTCAACTCCAATAGACGGATTGAGTACCGTCCGTTCGAATCGCATAGACTCGATCAAGCTGTTTATGAAACGGCCTACCCGCTTAGTTTGCGACGCAAATTTCTTCCCGAAAGTCTTTACGATTCTTCGTCTTACCGGATTCCAGAACGAAGGATCCTTCCTGATAGTCCCGAAAGGTACATCCGTTTGAAATCCCCAAGCAGTTAAATAACTAAACTGAACTCTTTCTTTTCCTAATTGATCTACATAACCGTCATTAGACGATACCTCAGGCTTGATGGACTGATTAGTAATTCCCTTTTTCTTGAGTGACCTCCTCCTTTTACTATGCCAAGGTTTCAGCTGAGATGGAAACAGAATCTTTGTTTGAACACCGTCCTTTAACCGACGACCAGGAAACCTACTTTCTGGGAATTCTTCACCGTCATAGCTACAGATCACATGGGACTCCCTGCACGGATCGATCCGATCTTCACCCCATTCGGGAACTTGGAGGCATAATATCCGACCAATATTCTTAGGTATAATCAAGAGAGGTAACTTAACATATCTTCTGAAATTGGATTGCGAGACCGGCAATAACCCCCTACCCGTATGGATCGAACCCATGTCTAATCTAGCAGCGAGATTCAAGCGTTCGTATTTCGATCTACCAAAACTCCTTTGAGGAGAAGGAGTGATTGACACTTGCTCTACTTGGGGGTTCGTTCCTCCCCTCGTATCAACCACCGCTACTTCAGGATCCCATTCTGTTGAGCCTTTGCTCCACGATGAGGTGGAACCGGGTATTTCCATCCATCTTATAAGAAATGGAGAATGAATCTTACCCTGCAGCATTCTCCAGATAAGCGTTTTACGCCTTCTGGCCCGCATAGATCCTTTAATAAGCCTTCGACGGAAATCAGAAGCTTTCGAATATCGTTTCAGTAGTTTAGCTGACCTTAACCCCGTTTTTCCAAAATTAGTAGCTAAATTTCTGAGCTTTTTGTTACGAATATCGCTTTCCATACCAGGTATATCAAATCGACTTTCATTTATGAATTGAGTATTACGAAACAAATCCCTTTCAAGATCCTCAATTCGATGAGTCAAACATATTTTCCTTCTACGACCCATCATGAAAGAAACTTTTTTCCGACCGGTCGACGATGCATCAGACAGAAAAGCACGATTCGGATTCCTACACATATCTTCGAAATAAATAGGAGATAGAGCCCGATCCGTTGGTAGCAGCTTGAAGATATCCTCCCAAGTTACGGAAGGCTGAAAATTATTTATTGCTTCCAAAATGCTTCTTAATTCCAAACTATCGAGTTTCTGTTCATTGGGTATTAATCTCTCGAACAAAAATTCAGAAACTTCAGTAGCATCTGGAGATAATGGTTCCCAAGGAAGAGGAATCTTATTATTCACAAATTCTTTATGTTTATTCAAAATCCGAGTTTCAATTTTATTTTCACGGTTTACTACTCCCGCAAAATATTCATACGTTTTCGGTATTGGCGTCGTCGTTTCACAAATCGTAAGGAACGACCGTGAATTCGGAACTCTGACACGATGCAATTGACTCATTAAAGGATCATATATTTTGGGTAGTCCCATATCCCCTTCAATCTTTGATCTCGTTCTTTTTCCTATTGCTCCCGAGAAGACACATCCATTATTTAGAAGCCTAATTCGATCTTTCAGTTCGTTATGCAAATTCTCTCTATCATTCGGATGATCCAGTATCCAGCTTTGATAATGAGACGGAGTTGATGACGAAACATCGAAACCCTTTAGGGATTTTCTTAACTACTCTTCAAGAATTGACGAACCAGGCGAAGATGCAAAAACCAACCGTGATTTGCTCCCGTTTACACACTCGGTGAAGAAGCAAGTTGATACCCTCCTTTTAACGTCGCTTCGATGGCTTATCCGACTGATCGGCCTGTGCCGCATGGGTCGATTCGTCCTACGGGGATCAAAAAACGAGTTAGGCCATGGCTCGCAAAGCCATTTTGCGGAGGATGGTAAATCCAAACAGGTTTTATCATATATGATTAATTCATCCTCAAATTTTCTCGTCACGAAAGGGACCGGGGACCTACCCGGATACGATAGCATAGTGATGAACGAAACAATACTAAAAGTCTTATACATGACACGTTTCAGCCAGATATGAAGTATTGGTGAGTCCTTCTCGATGCGATGCATCGATAATCTAGACGATTGCCCGAGCAAGAGATGGCCGACCAACCAGCCCGAGAAACTACCCATTAGGAATGTCGTACTGTTGCTGTAACGGAACATAACTAGATAAATCAATCTTGCTAATGTCGCGTTTGGCAACAAAATTGGATTGAATGGCTGGAGAACTGGACTATTCGGGGATGTGCTTGCAACTCTCGAATCGCGAATTGACTGCGCGGGGCGGAGAGCCTGGTAATCAGGTAAATCTTTGGTTCGGGACCAGAATAGAAACATATATGGTAGAACCGCAATAGTTACCAGGTTAGGTCTCGGAATCAACAAATAAATTGGTGAAATGAAAACAGACGAAAAGACTAGTAACTGACCAGTCATTGATCCGATGAGCGCAGCTACACCGCTAAAATCCCCCCATAGAAGAAAAGACCTCAGACATAAAATTTGCGAAGGTCCGATGGGCAGTGTTGACAGCAATCCGTAATAAAAACCAAATAATAGGGAAGGACTCATGTTTTTTAACCAACCGATTAATGACGCTCTAAAGCAAAAATTTAATATTAAATTAACCTCAATTTTCTTCATAATGATTAGTCCCCTAATTCATTTTCAGTTTCCGCCCCACCGGAAGTTGTTCCCAGCCTATCGCTGCTGGATACGAATACTTTCCAGTGGTAATCGATTCATTTTAACAATTACTATGGTTAATCAAGTAGGTTGAGATGACACGAACATCCAAATGAATTATGAGTATCCCCGCTCGATGTGTTTACCTCATCATGTTACTGCAGGTAATTCATCCCCATATTACGTCTTATTATACAGCAATCAAACATATTTTGTTTATACTATTTATACGTAAATAGTATGACTCCCGTTATACGGGAGTCGCGGGGTGTGCGGCGCGCGCGACATCAGGCGCATACCGCACCACACAAACGGTAGTTAGCAACATAGGTATTGGCAAAGGGAATGGTTGGATATGGGAAAGTCTTGCGACAGGCAATGCAAAAATGTCGACTATTGCATCTTGTAATAGAATAAATTTTCTTCTTTTCTGGGATGTTTCAAATGAGCATTTGGCTGATCATTCGGATAGACCTTTGTTGGTTCGGCTGTGCCGAACCAAGCAATAAGAAGAAGAGGTCAACAATAAAGAGGTTCTTGCCTCGAGAGATTATTCCAACCTGAAGGGATTGAACCTTGATTGCGCATCAAGGGGCGGTTTTAAATATATCTATGTTGGGACTCCCCGAATAGGATTCGAACCTATGACCCATCGGTTAACAGCCGATTGCTCTACCGCTGAGCTATCGGGGAATAAAAAAAATTAACTCGAAATAGGACATCTCGCTTTGCTTTTTCTATAATGTCAAATTGACATTATATTTCTTTAATTTGTAACTGACAACCCTCACATCTCTTCTGTCCAAAAATTTTATTTTGTATACTTTGGGAAAAAAAAAATCAATTAAAAAAAAAAACTTTGTGACCAAAAAATATGTATATTATTAAGCAAAACTAATGAACAAATTTCCGTGACTTACCTAATAAAAAATATTAGGATCACTAGTAGACAAGACAGAGAGAAGTCAACCAATCCAAATGAGATACTATAAGTATCTGTGCTAGACCCTGATCTTAGGAGTTGAAAATCTAAAAATGCATACCTGAAAATAGATATTACCACATCCGAATTTTATTTTGGGGTTTCAGAATAAGCCAGAGCAAATGAAGAAAATAAAAAAACTGGAGTCTTGTGAAACGAAAGTAGCAATCTATGGTAAGGGCGGAATCGGCAAATCGACAACGAGCTGTAACATTTCAGTTGCCTTAGCACGGCGTGGTAGGAGAGTATTACAAATCGGATGTGACCCGAAGCATGATAGTACCTTCACCCTCACAGGATTCCTAATACCTACTATTATAGATACCCCGCAGTTGAAGGATTATCACTACGAAGATGTATGGCCCGAAGATATTATTTACGGAGGTTACGGCGGAGTAGATTGCGTCGAAGCTGGCGGACCCCCCGCAGGAGCGGGTTGCGGAGGATATGTGGTGGGAGAAACCGTCAAACTACCAAAAGAATCAAATGCATTTTATGAATATGACGTAATCTCATTTGATGTTTTGGGAGATGTTGTTTGCGGGGGCTTTGCCGCACCGTTAAACTATGCGGATTATTGCGTAGTAATAACAGACAACGGGTTCGACGCTTCGTTTGCAGCCAACCGTATCGCCGCGTCGGTGAGGGAGAAGGCTCGTACCCATCCGTTGCGATTGGCAGGTTTAGTTGGAAACCGAACATCTAAGAGAGATCTTATTGACAAATATGTGGAAGCTTGTCCTATACCTGTACTCGAGGTATTACCTCTGATTGAAGATATTCGAATCTCCAGAGTGAAAGGAAAAACGTTATTTGAGATGGCTGAGACTCAACCGATTCTTGATAAAGCGTGTCACTTTTACTCAAACGTCGCCGATCAGTTGTTGTCCCAACCGGAGGGGGTTGTGCCGAGAGAAATACCGGACAGAGAATTATTTAATTTACTATCTGATTTCCATTCCAATAGAGTTTGTAGAGACAAAATAAATAATGATGGAGACACCCAATTTGTCATTTCAACCGATTTTACTATGATTTAAATTCGAGATGTTGCAGTGATTTCTTTTTTATTAGAGATAATCTCCCATTTGCTACTTCTCTGTACTTTAAATATAGATATTAGATTTCTATCCGTTTCAATTATTTCATCGATTTTTTTCTTTTTCAGGCGCAGGAAATTACGAAAATTATTGACACTGCATTCGAATGTGAGACTGGTAGTTACCACACTTTTTGTCCGATCAGTTGCGTAGCTTGGCTATACCAAAAAATTGAGGATAGTTTCTTCTTAGTTATAGGGACAAAGACCCGTGGCTATTTTTTGCAAAATGCTCTGGGAGTTACGATTTTTGCGGAGCCCCGCTATGCAATGGCAGAGTTAGAAGAAGCTGATATATCAGCTCAGCTGAACGATCGCGAAGAATCAAAAGAAATATGTATACAAATAAGACGGGATAGAAACCCCAGCGTCATTATTTGGATCGGTACATGCACTACAGAAATAATAAAAATGGATTTAGAGGGGATGGCTTCCAATTTAGAAAAAGAAATTGGGATCCCAATTATTGTGGCACGAGCTAATGGATCGGATTATGCTTTTACTCAAGGGGAAGATACTGCATTAGCTGCTATGGTACATAGATGTCCAGTAATTGATATGGCAATTTCTAGGAGTGAAATGTGTACGAGTGGTTGCGACAACTCGTACACATTTAAAGACCAATCTCAAGTCAAGACGTACAAATTAGAAACTCATAATTTAGTACTTCTTGGATCGTTGCCATCAAATGTAGCTTCTCAGCCGAATTCAGAGCCGAAACGCCAAAAAATCTGTGTGACAGGTTGGTTACCGTCTCATCGATATGCGGAACTCCCGTCGCTTGGCGAAGGAATTTACGTCTGTGGCGTAAATCCGTTCCTAAGTCGTACAGCAACTATTTTGATGCGACGCAGAAAGTGTCGTCTCATTGGGGCACCCTTTCCAATTGGTCCCGACGGAACACGAGCATGGATGGAAAGGATTTGCAACGTGCTTGGCGTGAAACCCAGAGGTTTAAAGGAAAAGGAAGAACAGATATGGAAGAATCTTTCAAAATATACCAACATTATAGGTGGAAAATCTGTTTTTTCTATGGGGGATAATTTACTGGAAATATCTCTAGCTAGATTCTCAGTTCGATGTGGAATGATTGTCTATGAAATAGGTATTCCTTATTTAGATAAGCGATATCAAGCTGCGGAATTATCCCTGTTGAAAGCCACTTGTAAAGTGATGAATATACCGATGCCACGAATCGTGGAAAAACCCGACAATTATAATCAAGTTCAACGAATGCACGAACTGGAACCTGATTTGGCTTTTACAGGAATGGCTCATGCTAATCCTTTAGAGGCTAGGGGGATTTATACAAAATGGTCTGTCGAATTTACATTTGCTCAAATACATGGTTTTGCTAACGCCGCAGATGTACTTGAATCGGTCACCCGCCCCTTGATGCGCAATCAAGGTTCAATCCCTTCAGGTTGGAATAATCTCTCGAGGCAAGAACCTCTTTATTGTTGACCTCTTCTTCTTATTGCTTGGTTCGGCACAGCCGAACCAACAAAGGTCTATCCGAATGATCAGCCAAATGCTCATTTGAAACATCCCAGAAAAGAAGAAAATTTATTCTATTACAAGATGCAATAGTCGACATTTTTGCATTGCCTGTCGCAAGACTTTCCCATATCCAACCATTCCCTTTGCCAATACCTATGTTGCTAACTACCGTTTGTGTGGTGCGGTATGCGCCTGATGTCGCGCGCGCCGCACACCCCGCGACTCCCGTATAACGGGAGTCATACTATTTACGTATAAATAGTATAAACAAAATATGTTTGATTGCTGTATAATAAGACGTAATATGGGGATGAATTACCTGCAGTAACATGATGAGGTAAACACATCGAGCGGGGATACTCATAATTCATTTGGATGTTCGTGTCATCTCAACCTACTTGATTAACCATAGTAATTGTTAAAATGAATCGATTACCACTGGAAAGTATTCGTATCCAGCAGCGATAGGCTGGGAACAACTTCCGGTGGGGCGGAAACTGAAAATGAATTAGGGGACTAATCATTATGAAGAAAATTGAGGTTAATTTAATATTAAATTTTTGCTTTAGAGCGTCATTAATCGGTTGGTTAAAAAACATGAGTCCTTCCCTATTATTTGGTTTTTATTACGGATTGCTGTCAACACTGCCCATCGGACCTTCGCAAATTTTATGTCTGAGGTCTTTTCTTCTATGGGGGGATTTTAGCGGTGTAGCTGCGCTCATCGGATCAATGACTGGTCAGTTACTAGTCTTTTCGTCTGTTTTCATTTCACCAATTTATTTGTTGATTCCGAGACCTAACCTGGTAACTATTGCGGTTCTACCATATATGTTTCTATTCTGGTCCCGAACCAAAGATTTACCTGATTACCAGGCTCTCCGCCCCGCGCAGTCAATTCGCGATTCGAGAGTTGCAAGCACATCCCCGAATAGTCCAGTTCTCCAGCCATTCAATCCAATTTTGTTGCCAAACGCGACATTAGCAAGATTGATTTATCTAGTTATGTTCCGTTACAGCAACAGTACGACATTCCTAATGGGTAGTTTCTCGGGCTGGTTGGTCGGCCATCTCTTGCTCGGGCAATCGTCTAGATTATCGATGCATCGCATCGAGAAGGACTCACCAATACTTCATATCTGGCTGAAACGTGTCATGTATAAGACTTTTAGTATTGTTTCGTTCATCACTATGCTATCGTATCCGGGTAGGTCCCCGGTCCCTTTCGTGACGAGAAAATTTGAGGATGAATTAATCATATATGATAAAACCTGTTTGGATTTACCATCCTCCGCAAAATGGCTTTGCGAGCCATGGCCTAACTCGTTTTTTGATCCCCGTAGGACGAATCGACCCATGCGGCACAGGCCGATCAGTCGGATAAGCCATCGAAGCGACGTTAAAAGGAGGGTATCAACTTGCTTCTTCACCGAGTGTGTAAACGGGAGCAAATCACGGTTGGTTTTTGCATCTTCGCCTGGTTCGTCAATTCTTGAAGAGTAGTTAAGAAAATCCCTAAAGGGTTTCGATGTTTCGTCATCAACTCCGTCTCATTATCAAAGCTGGATACTGGATCATCCGAATGATAGAGAGAATTTGCATAACGAACTGAAAGATCGAATTAGGCTTCTAAATAATGGATGTGTCTTCTCGGGAGCAATAGGAAAAAGAACGAGATCAAAGATTGAAGGGGATATGGGACTACCCAAAATATATGATCCTTTAATGAGTCAATTGCATCGTGTCAGAGTTCCGAATTCACGGTCGTTCCTTACGATTTGTGAAACGACGACGCCAATACCGAAAACGTATGAATATTTTGCGGGAGTAGTAAACCGTGAAAATAAAATTGAAACTCGGATTTTGAATAAACATAAAGAATTTGTGAATAATAAGATTCCTCTTCCTTGGGAACCATTATCTCCAGATGCTACTGAAGTTTCTGAATTTTTGTTCGAGAGATTAATACCCAATGAACAGAAACTCGATAGTTTGGAATTAAGAAGCATTTTGGAAGCAATAAATAATTTTCAGCCTTCCGTAACTTGGGAGGATATCTTCAAGCTGCTACCAACGGATCGGGCTCTATCTCCTATTTATTTCGAAGATATGTGTAGGAATCCGAATCGTGCTTTTCTGTCTGATGCATCGTCGACCGGTCGGAAAAAAGTTTCTTTCATGATGGGTCGTAGAAGGAAAATATGTTTGACTCATCGAATTGAGGATCTTGAAAGGGATTTGTTTCGTAATACTCAATTCATAAATGAAAGTCGATTTGATATACCTGGTATGGAAAGCGATATTCGTAACAAAAAGCTCAGAAATTTAGCTACTAATTTTGGAAAAACGGGGTTAAGGTCAGCTAAACTACTGAAACGATATTCGAAAGCTTCTGATTTCCGTCGAAGGCTTATTAAAGGATCTATGCGGGCCAGAAGGCGTAAAACGCTTATCTGGAGAATGCTGCAGGGTAAGATTCATTCTCCATTTCTTATAAGATGGATGGAAATACCCGGTTCCACCTCATCGTGGAGCAAAGGCTCAACAGAATGGGATCCTGAAGTAGCGGTGGTTGATACGAGGGGAGGAACGAACCCCCAAGTAGAGCAAGTGTCAATCACTCCTTCTCCTCAAAGGAGTTTTGGTAGATCGAAATACGAACGCTTGAATCTCGCTGCTAGATTAGACATGGGTTCGATCCATACGGGTAGGGGGTTATTGCCGGTCTCGCAATCCAATTTCAGAAGATATGTTAAGTTACCTCTCTTGATTATACCTAAGAATATTGGTCGGATATTATGCCTCCAAGTTCCCGAATGGGGTGAAGATCGGATCGATCCGTGCAGGGAGTCCCATGTGATCTGTAGCTATGACGGTGAAGAATTCCCAGAAAGTAGGTTTCCTGGTCGTCGGTTAAAGGACGGTGTTCAAACAAAGATTCTGTTTCCATCTCAGCTGAAACCTTGGCATAGTAAAAGGAGGAGGTCACTCAAGAAAAAGGGAATTACTAATCAGTCCATCAAGCCTGAGGTATCGTCTAATGACGGTTATGTAGATCAATTAGGAAAAGAAAGAGTTCAGTTTAGTTATTTAACTGCTTGGGGATTTCAAACGGATGTACCTTTCGGGACTATCAGGAAGGATCCTTCGTTCTGGAATCCGGTAAGACGAAGAATCGTAAAGACTTTCGGGAAGAAATTTGCGTCGCAAACTAAGCGGGTAGGCCGTTTCATAAACAGCTTGATCGAGTCTATGCGATTCGAACGGACGGTACTCAATCCGTCTATTGGAGTTGAAGCAATTGGAGGAACTACCAGTACGAACAACGTCGAGGGGCGGGGTCCCGCGGATGTGGGCTCGAGGATCAGGAAGGACGAAAACCTTGCTGGTCATGACGCTATCGATGGAAAGGCAGAAATGACATCAAATACAATTAATCGCAATATCCAATTAGTTTCTGATGATGGTGAAGCGCTGCTGGGATACACCACCAACGAATTCAAATCGGATACTCAATCGGAAATGATGAGTCTATTTGGCGATGGAGGTCCCGGAGGAAACGACCGAAGAGCATTACGAAGATGTATCGAGGAAATGGACATTCGGAAATTACGCAACACAATTAGTGGCGGATCGTCCAAATCGGAAATAGAATCTATTGCTATTCAACAAAGGCTTCTGGATCTTCACACATGGGTTGCTAAACCAAATAACAATTGTGTCTCGTCAGTGATCAAATTATATAAAAAAATTTTGGAAATTAATGCTTATTCCGCGACTGGATTTGAAGCGTTGGAGGCCCACCTAGTACGGACTGTCAGTGGTATTGCCTAAATTCACGGAGAGAAGGAACAATCAAATCCGGACGTTTCTAACCAACGGGCTGCATTGCTGGGGATTGGCAGTAACGGCTCCACTGGGTTTATCTCTCAAGCTTATGTTTTTGATGGAGTATGGTCCACCTGTTTGAGAGATGGGACGGACTTGACCGCCGCCTCGTCAGAAGATGAAGTGAGTGACAAAAGCTTCGGCAGAAGCGCAAACGACATAAGCAACTACGAAGCAAAATACTTCGGGGATGTATCAGCTCATAATTTGCATAAATATCCATATATTGATGAAAGCATAATAAAATATGGAAGAGATTGGGGATTCCTCAAATCGATTAATGCATTGAATGCAAATGATTGGAAAAGCCGCTTGGATTGTCTCGATCGATACAACTTACCGATCGAAATGTGGTCCCGAATATCTCCAAAAAAATGGAAGAATTTTCTTCATAAGGCAAATAATTCTGATTGGGTTGATGCAAGCGTCCACGAGGGGGGAAACCACCATTTGTTCAAAAGAAGGGCAGAAAATCATTCTATTTATGCGGAAAACTCTTTGCTAAAGGCTCGAATCGCGAATCTCAGTAAACAACGGGAGTGTAGCAACCTACTGCACAGTTTTGCTGATTTCTCGCGAGACACGGATGTGCAAGGGTTCACGACGCGGCAAAATGCGATCGGACGAAGAATCCGATCCATAAACCGTATGAGACAAATCGCCAAGGAAAGGAGGAAAAAGGTGATTGCCCGTCCAGTGATCTTTAATTCCAGAATGAAATGGAATGTGAAGTTAGATTCAGCCCCATGGGTGGTCGCCCCGGATTCGGTAGAGACATATAGAAACAAGACGATTTTTATACCTGACGAATTGGTACCGATCGAGGCATATGAAGCCCTATTTGGAGACAGATCCCACGAAGAATTTGGCATGGCGCTACCATTCAACAAATTTTCGAATGATAAGTCTGAGGTACGTAAGCGAAGGTTCGCCACTAGGCAATCCTTCCATCCTAAACGTCGATGGAAATTTAGACCCAAGCTGTTGGAGCGAAAATCAGAGAAATTAAGGGAACTCGCGTCTACCATTCACGTGATGGGAAATCATGAAACTATTATTGCATTTACTGAAGACACGGATTTAGAACCAGACTTACTGAGTCTGATTCTTGGCCGCGGCAGACGCAAAGTTCTGAATCATCTGTTTTTCGATGCATATCCGCGTAGGGCCAAGGTCCTTACCGATCAGATCTTGATGTATAAAATGATTAGTACTTTACCAAAGTTCAGAAAGAAATTTAGGAAGGTATTAGACAAAAAAGGATTTGATGAATTTGTATTGTGCTTACCTAAAAAAGAGAGGGATAGGGGGGGGGTTCACCCCATATTTTACAACATTGAGGATTTGTTTTCCCCGAGGTGTCGTCGGCAGTTACGGCTTCTCGAATATCTCTCAATCCCGAGCCACACGGACTTCCCCGATTCTGTATTGGATTTCGTTCCCGGAGAGGGTGCAGCAGGAATGGGTGGTTACGAAAACCCAATTAAAGTACAACGAATTAAACGTCTTTTGTGGCCAACTCATCGTTTGGAAGAATTGGCTTGTGTCGGCAGATTCTGCCTTGGTGCTACTGACGGCAGCCGAGCGGCTACACTTAGAATGAAGATGTACCTCGATACTTGATTCTCGAGATTGGGCTCGGCACGTAATTGCGAATTATTGCTCGATCATCCGATTGAAGTTACCGATCACTTGGTAGCTTCAATCAGATTTAATAATTAGATTATTTGGATAGCGTAATAAATCCATTAGACAATTGTTGTTAATACCACTATCACGAATAGAGGAGTGTATACCAATCCGTCGCAAGTCCTTGAGGAAAAGGAGAAGATGGGATCTACTCAATCTCAGATATCTCAGATAAGTCTTCGAGTTTTGAAAATTACCTACCACCTGAAATTCCACCCCAGAGATTATTCCTCTCAAAGAGGTCTTTGGAAACCACTGGGAAGACGCAAAAGCATTCCAAATCATTTGTTCAAGAGAAATATAGATTCGTATAACAGATCAGTGAGGGAGCCGGGTATACGTGGATCGAAGGACTATCAGTCCGAATTTGTGAAAACGTTTTGAGTAAGATAGAGACAGTTCAAAGCCAATACCCCGTATTCTCCTGCGGGTCGTCCCGAAGCTGCTCTGCTGCTCAACTCAAAAGGGCGGCAATGAGGTTAAGCGGTGCGTCACACCCTTCCCAAAAAGGAAGAGAAAAGTGATAACTCGGGGATGGAGACGTCCGATGCAATTGACACAGTTGGCACCGACGCCAGCTGGTCTGGTGTCGATGGTGTTGACTCGAAGCATAAGAAACTGCTCCAATAGAATCAGACCGTAGATAAGACTGGTGTAAATCATTCAAATTTAGATTTACACCAGTCTTATCTATGGTCTCTCTTTCTCCGATGGAAAAAGAAGTACTACTCAGAGAAGAGGCACGAGCTAGGAAGAGAATGCCGCGGCCTATAAGAAACTTAGGAATACCAGGAGAACCAAGTAACGAAGCAAAGGATAAAAGAGAATTGATTGATGGAGTAGAATTGGTGGATAAGTGCTAATTGTCCCAGACAATAGAGGCCGAAGGAACGACAGCGTCGACAGTATTGATACTGTAGAGACTAGAGACAGCCTCCATTAGCTCTATAGTGACGATAGTGTCGATCATGTCGATACTTTTCATAAATTTCGTAAATGTTTCTTCGTTTTAGAAATATCTTTTAGATTGTTTCGTCTTTTCTTTCTAAAATCTAGGGGTTATTCCCCCCCTACTTTTTCTCTTTTAGAAATCTCTTTGTTTCTTCTCTTTTTTCTTTTAGAAGGTTTATTTCTTCTATCTTTTTCTTATTTCTTTTCTTTTAGATTAATCTCTCTGTTTCTTCTTCCTCTCCTTCTCTTTTAGATTGTTTGGGTTTACTTCCTCCCTCTCTTCTTTTCTTCTCTTTTAGAAGGTTTCTTTGTTATCTTTTCTTATCTTCTCTTATCTTTTAGAAATCTCTCTGTGGGTTATTTGTTTCTTCTCTTATATTTTTAGAATCTAGGGTTAGTCTCCTATTCTATAGAAAAGAGGCTAAGGGGATAATCTCCTATATCTTTCTTCTCTTATCTTTCTCTAGAGAAAGATATAGAAGGAAATACGATAGGAGATGGAGCAATCAGAGAGCAATCAATCAATAAAATTTAGTTAGTCATTTAGTAACTAACTTGGTTATTTAGTTGGTTATTAGTGTTTAGTTTCTAAAGGTATAGAAACCCCAAGGAAATCTCTACTACATGTCTGTAAGAGACTATCTAAGAATTGAAAGACAAGAGATCGGTTGTTTGCGCGAGTAAGTGATAGGAGTCCATCGTTTTCTAAGCTAGAGGGAACACCTAATCTATCCTGACAAATTGATTTGACTAGATAGGCAAAAAGCACAATCTCGTGAGAAGCGAGAATACGAGAAGACAACAGCCCTCCATGATATCTACTCCCTCCGACTTTACCGCTTTGCTCTTCCTCAACGCTTCCGTAATAGGGGTTTACGCGGGACGGTAAGTAAATATTCTCTCTCTGGCTTAACGACGACTGAAACAAGGCAAGCTCATGAAGAATGGGATGACTTCTAACCTTCTGAAGATAAGCTTCCTGTTCAGAGCCGCTAAGAGAGGCACAGAAGTCCATTACCCTTTGGCGTATGGCTCCATTTCCTAGAAGGCTAGCTCCATTCAATCCCGAATAGAGAATTGTTTTAAGCAGTTTGGGATTTTGCCCCCCCATTTGGACATCACGGCTGACCAGAAATCGCCGGTATTGTAGGCTTCTAATGTAAGGGGTGCTAAACCCTTCCCAGTAAGTCCAGCATAGATGCCTGTATGGCATGCCACCATATCTATTTCTTCAATAACAAGGTCATTAGGAAGCAAACGTTGATTAATTATCTGTTTGATAACACTCTTGCAGTCCCGCTTGAGGCTAGAGACCGTCCTTGACCCTTGGTTACCCCGGGGAATAAGCCTCGGATAGCCATACGAATGAGCATATGACATCGCAAAAAGTCCCTGAATTGGGCATCTACGATTGTAGTAAGTGCTGTTTTGCCGTCTAAATAGCCTAAACAACATATAGACGGTATCTACGATGGCATTTGCTGCGCTATTAATTGCGTCTATTAGTTCTTTATAACTAGATGGTATCTGTTTTAGTCTCTCAATGCCTCCCTCTAATGCGGGTGCAAGCGGATAACTTTGTCCCTCCATAGTGGTTGATAATTGTAGCTCTATTGGGAGAGGGATGTTCACTGCCTGTGAATTTTCCATTAAGTAATAGCGCCTACCTATATCTACCCTAGTCGATTGTTCCATTTGCACTATCTTTAGTGCCTCCCCTATTATCTGCTTCTCGGTCCAATCCTCCTGCAAATCGGATAAAGCCTCCCCCAACCAGTTGTATTTAGTCAGAAAGTCCTCTGTTTTATTTGCTTCAGGTTCTGTTAAGCTGCCTACCTCAGACTTTATTATTTCTAGAAGGTTCATCTTATTCTTTAGAAATAACAGTGGCTTTTTTCTTAGTATAGGAGGCTTACTGCATGGCTTTTTTGTCTCGATAGTCTCTAAACTAGCAACGTTGTGACGACTATTTCTACTCTCGGCACTTTCAATACTGGGAAGACTTTTTAGACAATAGTTACTAAATTTCTCATATGTACTAAATTCATCAAATTTATCAAAGGTAGCAATACTATCGACATTATCGACGCGTGATAAACCAAATTTACCAAAAGTATCGACATGATCGACATGATCGACCCTATAGAGACTATTGAGACGGCCAATCATTTCTTCCCTATCAACCTGTTTGATATCAGGCGGGGACGATTCTCCCTGATGGAGCGCCTCATGGCCTTCTGAATTAGTCATCTCATATTTTTATTTATCCCTATACCCTCCTAGGGTTCTAGATCCATTAAGGATTTATTTTCCAATAGCTTCTTTGAAGAGGCTTCTTCTAATAGGCTTCCCATGACATAAGCTAACGCCTATAACGATTCTTCCAATTGTTTTTCTTTTCGAAATGATGTCAGTATACCTTAAAGAGTCGTCCATGACATCTCCAAATAAGTTGTAAACGATTGGTTCAATGCCATTAGCCTCAGCATAACGGGTATAGGATTCGTACAGACCTCCAGGTATAGGTATCTTTTTAGCACCTAGCTGTACTTCGCCGCCTCCGCCATCTCCACCCCCTCCCACCAACCATATCCTTAGAGGCAACCTCGTCAAGGTCAGAATGACATAACGGAAAACCAGCTTTGTGATCGATACCATCCTCATAACCGTTATTGTAATCATCAGTTCTCCTTTCTCCTTCATGAATAGAATGTTTGGTTTCTTCAATAGAATTGAAATGACTGACTCTTTCCTGTTCATGGATCTGATTGGTTTCTTCGGGGAAACCCCTTCCCTCTTCACGTGCGAAAGTTTGTCTTCCAGAAAACCATCCCAAGGTTCTTTTTTAGCCAATTTTTCAACTTGTGAAGAATGTACACGGAGTTTGAGTGGTGTGCCGCGATCTAAGGAGAGTCCAAGAATGACTTTGCCATATTGATTTTTCCGGTGAGAAGTTGTAAGAGTCCGAGGTACCGCGGAGAGTCCCATCATCGTTGTCGACGCAACGGTAAACGCCGTCGTTACTACCCCTTTTGTCCCTCCCACCCCATCTGAATCTCTATCGGTCTCTTCATAGAATACATCCTCTTGCGCTCCCGCTCCCGCCACATCCAGGAATTTCCCCCCCAGGGGGTTATCCAGGTTCTCCCGATACTGACTCAATCCCATTAGCCTCCGTTTAATTGACATACGAGTTATGTAACAACCCCGTTATAGGCGCTTCCCCGCTCCCAGGGGTAGCGTGTTGCTGGGGCATATTTTCACTCTACTGATCAACCACTCTGTCGTACCGGTATGGTCAACACTCCCACCCACTGATTTGCCAATCATCCGATGTAGTTCGTCCCGTCCGTCTTTCTGAGGTCAATTTATTTCAATTCATTTCTGTATATTCTATACCTGACATTACGTGGTTGTTACGTGGTTGCGGGACAGTTGCTCACTTACGTACGTAGGACCTGTAAAAATCTCGATCGTATTTGCTACGATGCTAACCGATTGAGTGACAGACTCTGATTCACCAACCGATGCGAGAACCGATAGATTTAGCAATAGTTTGTACAAGTCCCTCCAGAGAATCGATGTTGCGAGTCAAAGGTTTGGAATGGTCTAATGCATATCCCCTGATTGATCCATCGAGGGACAGTACACAAGTGTGGAAGCAATATTCAACAAGAGATTAGTCACTGACAAATTCGGTGGTTTCTTCCAAATTTATTTCTGTGGTACTTCTGGTGGCTTCGGTGGAAGCCACCAACACGACTTTGGGAGTTCCTTCATTATTCACTATTGCTGTGCGGCAGTCACCGAAGCCAATATTGCGTCATCTATCCATTGCTTCAATTACTTGTTGGAAAGGATCAACGCGCAGCCCTCAATTTGATTTGTTAAAATGGTAATTGATCCATCGATGAAACCATTCTTTCGGTATACGCCCCTATCGGGGCGTGTCGTACTACACCTAATCAAACGAAGTTTGACTGTTTTCGCCACGATAAGTTGTAATCCATGTCATTAATCCCCCCGATATTCCTTTCGATGTAGTTGAAGTCTCATACGATGTGATGGGTGATGACGTGCCGGCCACGCATCACTCACATACAAGCAACAGGAAGCGTCTTGACAAAGAGGGAAGGTTGTGGCTGAATGTATGTGCAATAAGCAAAGTAATGTTTAAATGTAAAACTCGTTAGACTCGCGAATGGAGTAACAGGTGGGGACGCCACATCTACCTACTCGGAATTATGCCTGGTATTGGAATATGCTGATGTGTGTAGTTTAGTCTCAGTAAGAAAATGCGTCTGGCAACTCATATGCATGTGCATAGGTATACACAGGAGTAAAGGAGGTTCGACGGCACACTCAGTAAAGATATACGACACTTGTATTGGTTGCACTCAATGTGTAAGAGCTTGTCCGACGGATGCATCGGAGACGGTACCTTGGGAGGGGTGTAAAGCTAATCAAATTGCTTCCGCCCCCAGAACCGAAGATTGTGTAGGTCGCAAGAGATGTGAATCTGCTTGCCCAACAGATTCCTTAAGTGTGCGCGTCTATCCAGGGTCAGAAACAACTCGTAGTATGGGTCTAGCCTACCAAGTAATTGGTGACACAAAAATAATACTAAGTGAGAGCCAGATATTCCTCCTCCGACTTATATCCAGTTGGATATGAGTCGGGGCATCGCCCTGAGAAATACTTTATTCAATTAGGAATAATTATTTCTATCACCTCCAATTCATGAGTAATATACCTTGGTTAGTGACGGTCGCCACTCTCCCAATTCTTGCAACAGGTATTTCAATTCCAATGTTTTCTTCTTGCAACGAAAGCGGAATCGTTTGACGGGGCCGGTACCAGGTATTTGTATACCAGACCCCGTACCGATAATCTACGCATTTCATCACAATTTTTACATCGATAATAAATCGATCCAATTGCCAGGAGATTATAGTCGGAGAAATCCTTCTCTCGGATCCAATTCTGGCTCAGGTATCCACGGATTATTCCACACGGGTCTTACTCTAATGGGACTTTGTTACTACTTCGACAAACACATCTGCCTGTCCAATGAAAAACGAATATATGCTTTTGTTTTTTACTCCTTTCCCAATACCGACTATATGCATGTGATGGCCAAACAGTGGTATTTATCTCTCCGAGCTTTTTGCGTTTCTTTCCGTACACGGGAGTTGGAACATACAAAAAATTTGCGCTTATGTCTATGAAATGGGGAAAATGAAGGAAAAAAAAAAGAAGGAACAGGAAGAAAAAGGGATAGAGGTTCATATTCAGCTGCAAAACTCATGTCTTGGCGGATGGTTCCACCATCCGCTTCGGTTGTCGCGGCTCTAACTATGACTTTGCTGGGATTGGAGACCATTTCCCGACATCACGAGCTTGAGGAACGAGACACATCTTGCGTCGCCGGGAGTGCCTCTCCATACGCGTGCGTGATCTCTACCTGACTAATCGTAGTTACATTTTGTTCTTACATGCTTGGTTTGACACTCCTGGAGAGGTGCATTGTATCGCGATGCATGCGTGCCGCTGGCCGGAGTTTCCCGAGAAACGGGAGGGTATAGATCGATCGAATCGCTACGGAAGGGTTATTGCCTTTCGACTGCTCTATATATCCTTCCCTTGGTTGGCAACACCCGAATCAATATTTATATGAATTAAATAATTCGTATGAGACAACTTAACTTTCGGAAGGAGGTTACCCGTCATTCTTTCACATTCTTTTTATAATCATTGTTTGGAATTGATGATTTAACTAGGTTCCCCGCAGGGGAATATCATAGATAACGGATTAATTACTAGTGCGGCTTTGTCTATTCCCGCGAGGACTTGCTACGACCCGACGCATACTTCGTCTCTCGCCCAGCCGGTGGGAATAGTAGTCACTCCGATGCCTGGATTGTTTGCCGTGTTTACTATTCCTTCAACCGCCTCTACTAGGAACGGGCGGCTCCCCGACGAAATTCCCGGTATTTTTGGGAACAGTTACGAGTCAAAATCTGTTCCGTACTCAAACGGTTCCCCCTTCGAAAACGATTGGTGTGGTATCAACCCCTATTCACTCACTATTCATGTTGCTTGCTTTTAGGGTTACAAAATAGTTAATTGTTCAAATTATGATTTGATTGATTATATCGGAACCTGAAAATTGTTTGTTTCAGTCCGCTATTATTGAAGTGAAGTACCTTCCAGTTTGGATAATTCCGGGTAATGATCAGTTCTATTCCGATAAGAGAGGTACCGGGCAAGCATTTTGCCCGTCGCGGCACCTCCCACCCGTGCAATCCCCGCCTGAATTCGAATGGACCAGAAAGTTATTGTTTCACTTGTTGGAACAATAAAGAGGTGGTTGAAGGTTTGGATATAGCGGAAGAGATACACCCGTCGATTCTTCTTTTCTCGAACATATCAGACATATACTCCGCTTCACTACTTGATTGGAATTGCTACTCCCCTGGCCATAAACAAGCCTTCGCCGCAACTGAACCAAATAAAGATATTGAGGCGGACAATCCCGTTTCATTTTGGGGTCAGCCATCCGTGATTGTGCAAACCGATTCCTAACGAATTAACCCCTGAAGAACGAGTCCAAACCAATAAAAATCCCGTGGAGGCTACCGCAGCAGGTGCCTCCCCTCGCCAATTATTGCTGATTCTGGTGTGGAGATAAATAGCATATACCAACCGAGTCACTAGCGACCGAGTTTCCTTAGGATCCCGACTCCGATACGACCCCCACGCCTCATTAGCCCACACCGAACCGGATGGAATACCGACTGTCGGGAGAGAAAGCCCCACACTGATGATTCGATGGCTCCACCAATCTGATTTAGCAATTAATTGATTTCTATGTAAATTTAAAGATAAATGGTAGGAGGATTTTTCCACAACGTTTTTGTCCCCAACCAATTCATGAAAATCTTTACTTATTTTTTGGCGTTGTATCCAACTGGTGAAAACACGATTCGCAGTAATGATGAGGGATTTTTTACCGCCGGTGAAACAAACTGTTGGTGGAGATATTGCCAGTGGAGACCCACATGGTGAAGCTGCGTAGCTCAATAACGTCGTACTTACATGCGTCGTCGACCAATGGGATTACGAAGCAGGTACTAATGGTGTATATTTTTGCATCTCCCCAGGAAGACCCAGAGTTGCAAATTCGTGGGTTAGTGAAGCACACGGTCCCGCGGTTGCGGCTGACCACTTATTCCGGTTCTTAAGGCCTAGGATCAGGTATGGTGGGGAAAAGCTCCATGAAGGGAACATAAATGATTCGTACAAATCGCTTGGTGGGAAATGCTTGTGCCGTACCCAGCAGGTGGTCATTAATCCGGTCATACACGGGAAAGCAATTACTACGCCCTTTCTGCTTGAGTCACCAACCCCATTGAATCTACCAATTAGGTATGTCCAGTCACATGTAGTAGCAAAAAAAAGGGTAAAAAGGGGAATGTAAACGAGTATTTTCTCCATTACGTGCATCATGCAAAAGGGGAAAAGAATCAACTATCGTCCATATGAATCTCTACATCTATCAATGTGTACGTATACACATACATCTAAAGAGAGATAGATTCGTAGATATCTACGGATTTTCGGAGGTGCCTTGTCGCTGTTCATTCATTCCACATCGATTCGTGAACCATCTCTCGTTCATGACATACTTACTCTAAAATCATACCCCGACAAATAGACAATTCGACAAGTTATCCGCGTCCACCTTGTTACGATTGTCACCCCGAGCATGTCAATATCCCCGGAATGGAAGTTCCTACATTACTTCCTCTCGATTGACTCTCAATAGGATTTCGAAATGGGGTGGTTGCATTGCCGCTACTCGGATTCGAACCGAGATGCTTAGGCACTGCTTCCTAAGAGCAGCGTGTCTACCCATTTCACCATAGCGGCTTGCGGTTTGACGAAACCATGGTAACGCATTAGCGAGTGTAGTGTCAATATATTTCTCTTTTTACCCCACAAGATTGGATCAACGTCTTAATTCGATGCTATAATCACATGACTTGCGGGGTATAGCGCAGCCCGGTAGCGCACCATCTTGGGGTGATGGGGGTCGCAGGTTCAAATCCTGCTATTCCGAACGACATCCAAACGTAGTTGCTAAATAGCGATAGGAAGATGAAAGAATAGAAGAATAGGAGAATAGAAAAATGGATAAATGAATTTCCAAAAGACGTTTGAAGTCTGTAGTTCCCTATAGATAGGCATGGGATAGAATAAAATATGAGGAACTTTCCGGAGCAAGCCCGCTGTGGACTGCACCTGGGAAATTGTCCAAGCCAAAGTTTGTATGACCCAGATGTAGGTCGTGACCAGATGCCATCATCGATCCCCACTCCTCAAAAAAGACTCTTTCATATTCTGACGTTGGATAAGAATTATCCCCCGACAGATCTTTTGAATTAAACAGACTCCACGTAGGTTTCAGATAATCCCTACCGCGCTCCCTGGTGGGGGGATTTGCCCCACCCTCGGTGGTGAAGGTGTCCCCCACCCCCAGTTCTACATCCGATTTCACACTTTTCAATTACATCCCAACATCTCCCGCCACGTCTCGCCGAAGCCGCAACCCGGGCGGGTTTCCCACGAAGCGGTTTCATCTTCTTACGACCTCGCGTTTATCCACTCCAAACCAAAATAGGGGTCGAATCCGACCCGCACAAAGTTGGGTTTCCCGACGGACGCGATATCGAACGATCCCGACATCTCGTTTGCGTCAACAGTAGGCACAGACAATTTTGTAGAGGGGGTTAGAAGCATCTGGCGACGCCGGCATCCCCCTTCCCCCTTCCCGGTGTCGAACCAACAAGTAGTTAGGATCATACTTCCGTTTCGGAAAGCCTGTCGCCCGTCATCGCGTAGTAAAAGCTTTTTGAACAACCTGTTAGAACGGATTTAGCTAGAGAAAAAGCTTTTGATGCTTGTTTGACCACCTTGGTTTTCCAAACATGGTTGCGAATTTTTTTCCTTGATCTAGAAGTACGTTTCTTCGGAACTGCCGTGGTGGATGTATCTATCCGATCTCGTGAGGGAAAAAAGGAACGATTGATATAACTGCGTTTATAGACACTTATGATGTGGTAATAAACAGGACTCGATGTTTTGCAGAATTAGTAATAGAGACGTCTACCGAATAAATTAGCCGTATTGCGACGAACAGACTAATGAAAAAAAAATAAAATTTTTAATTGGTCTTTGTCGAAACCGGTATTTGCGGCGGCAAGGAAAGGCGTCCCAATCTTTTATACTTTTTTTCCGTCTGAAAGGATGGAATCAACTAATAATCGAACTTGATTTTGCCTATATCGTGAATTCTTTTTTGTCCCGTCCTTATCCCTTTCGGAACGTACTCCCCCTATCAATTTTTTCTCACCGAAACAACGGCGCGAGATTCTTCCCCTAACCGTTGCCTCATCCAGCCATGGGCGTCCAATCTCGATTCTGGATCCGAAACGAATTGCCAAAACTCGATGAATTGATACTTCTGTGTCAGAATCAGAATCCGATGTATCACCCCTAATCAATGCCGGAGGGTTAATATCATGAGACCCATTTTGTTCTACCCGTAATTGCTTTCCTCCCACATCGATCATTGCGTATCTATTCATTATAATTTTTTCCATTTCAAATTTTGTTGTGAAACAACATTTGGATTCAATAACCCGGTTCGGATTAGTATCCCCAACGTGCCTGACTTTGTCAAGTTTAGTCAACAGAATTAAGCTTGGGGAGCTCGTCCTATCACTCAAATTACCCCCTTTTCAAAAATCTAGAGGCTTTCTTTTAATTAATGACCGCCTGTGTTTCACCCCCCCGCTTTTTCATCCCTCGGATTACATCGATACGGGTTTAATGTCTATACAGAATCGGCATATGAATATACTTGGTCATTTCCCACGTCTTTTGCAACTTCCGGAGTGGTTGGATCGGCACCGCCCTCCACCGCAGAGGCGATTGGACTTCCCCGCCGCACACGTGTTGGTCATGCCTGACGCCTAGTCATTGGCAACTACCGAGCCTGTTTGAGTAGACAAAAATGTTTATTATTCATTTTAATGGTACATAGATTGAGTCTGAATGTCTATGAAGGTTTGTCTATATAACTTCATTCTTGTTAGTTTTCCTTTGTTTCTGCGCCAAACCCTATTGAATCTGAATCCGGGTTGATGAATCATTGAGGGACTCGACACTGCGTCTGCATCGGGCTGCTTCCACGACGGGCGGGACACTTCCCCCTCTTCTTGAATTCCATCGAATGCTTATAAGGAGCCATGTCTGGCGTGACCCCCGAGTCTCCCCCTTCGTTTGGAAACCATCAGATAGTGTAGTTGAAAAGGAGGAGGATTCATTAGTCTCCGTCTTGGCATTGTCAGAGTGGAAATAGATTGAAGGCTTTTACTTGCTCGATCTGTTTCCAACTGGGCAATAAGTCCCAGATCCAATTTTCTTGGAGGTATTTCCCGAAGGGGTTTTTGCCTGCCGGTGTTTCAGTCTTGTTGATCTGTAGTCATACTCCGTATCGGAGCTCAAATTGGGCCTGTCTACTCCCCAACCATTCTATGGACAATCCGATTCACTCGTTTCGAGCTTGCTAGGCAAAGAAGTCGGGCAATGCATTCCTCCGTTTCGGCAAGGAGCCTATGCCCTCGCCTCGAAGGGGATAAATCAATACACATATTTATCGAGGAAATTTTTTTGTAGGCGGGATGTTGGGACGATATGCTGGAGCATCCTCCGGAGGAAATGACTCCCCAGACTCGGAAATATATCTATTCTTCTTTGATTCCAAATATTCTTTACCGTGTGAGCCTCTTTTACTCCAAAAAGGAAGATCTAGTATTTGTTCATCATTCGGAGTCTCAAAAGCAGGAATTACCAGATCGGTAAAGGGGAAATATATCTCCCCTTTACCGATTCAACTTGTCCGGCAGCGCATGACTACAGATCTGGGCTCGAAAAGACATGTAATAAGTTTTTATACAGAAGTGGTCTTCCATTCAAAAACTGTTTTGTCCTTCGATCCAACCGAGTTCTATCGAACCAGAATGGATTGAACAGATACTGGTAACTTTCGAACAACATGTTATAAATAAAAAAGTCTCTCAATTGGGAACGGTTCCGTTTCATCCACCTGTCTCTATGAACTAGAAGTCTGAGACGGACAAATCGTTCCTTCAAATTTTCTACCACAATGTTTTGGTACAGATGAACGGGGAGAGACACGAGCGGGTACTGCAGATATGTATGCATGAACCAAGTCTCTTCGATATATTCGAAATTTCCCTCTTCGTCCGAAGGAGCATTCTCCAACTGCTTCGCGGATAACTCAGTAGTTATCGATTTCCGGTTATATCCACGATAGAGGAACATATTTTTAATCCCTTCATTCGAAAAATGTTTCTCGCGCTCTCTTTTCAAGCCATAAGTCACGTAGAGTCTCCGAACCAGTTCTTGCTTCACCAAAAAATTGCGATGCGGGAAGGAAGGGCTAGAATCCGGTTGGAGTAGAAACATGGGGTCCCAGGTGAAGCGCCCCCCCACGAATAGAACCGGTTCATTGAACCGATTCCATTGTGTTTCGTATGAGCTTGACGATTCGGAGAGTCCCAATTCGGGGAATTGATCACGTAACGACATAGTTTCCAACCGATCTTCTAATCTTCTTGTCTGTTTCTGTCTCAACCTATTCAAAGTTCTTGTATGACTGAGATGATATCCTCTTTTTTCGGACGGGTCAAATTGGCTGTCTTCACCACTATCCCATTGAGAATCCCGTTGTGGGACTCGACGATAATCCGGGTGGAGAGGGAGTGAGGCACACCAATCATCGAATTCAGATAATAATCTTATCGATTCATAAATATCGCTTCGCATAAAGCTGAAATGCCAGATCCTAGGAGACCACGTCATCTCACGTGGTACCTCCCCTAAAATCGAGTCGGTTCCAATTGGCTGTTTTATTCCGAAGTCAGTTCGAATCTCGGACAGCCCCCCCGTTTCCGCAAATTGGGGAGAATAGCTTGCACATATCATACCTGGGGAGTACCAGGATTTCATAGGAGAAGGAAAGGAAAGACCATTCCCGGCTTGATTGCCATTTCTACAGATTTCTGGGCGTGAAAAATCTCTGAAGAAGTTTTCTAGAATACCACAAGCGAGATAAAAATCGTTTTCTAAAATTTTATCAATCACGATGGGATTATCTCCACCTATCACATCCATTTCGAACCAGGAATCACGAGCCGCCAACTCAGCCAATAGCCCTAAAATGTGCGTAAATAAGATTGATTCCGTAACCGTCGATTCGGTTCTTGAATACTCCAAAAACCAGTTAGATAAGTGATAAAACCGCCTCTTCAATGTATTACGACCGATCCAGAAGGGATCCGCAGGAGAAGTGTCTATCAAACTATTTTTTAGAATAGCTTTTCCTATCCTGTGATAAAAAATCTTGTAGGGACTGTATTCGATTTCACTACCCATGTGAATTACAGCCGAGTGCTGTCTATGCATAGTGAATCCAATTGTGTCACTACACACAAGTTCTCTCTTTCTATAAATACCAATTAATAACGCTCCTTGAGCAAGAAATAATAAATCTTGTCTACTATAACCCGTGGTTCCAAACCCAGTACCTTCAAGAAGAGATGGATCAGCGTGTGTGTCGAATCCCTTGACACTTAATAGAATCAGCAATTCTTTTTGACGCTGACGCCTGTTAGACCTCCGAAAATTTATCAACTTGTTCAACCGGTTCGGAGCTATTGGAGCTGGATCCACCTCCGCGGGTACGTGGGTCGAGGCAATAACGAGATTGTTACGAATGCAAAAATTCCTTTGCTCATTATGGATACTCTTAAGTACTAAGCAAGGTAAGAATCTAGGATCCGCCTCTGATTCATGATACGAACGATGGGAATTCAATCCATGAATGTCTTGAATCCGTATTACACAGGGAGACATCTCCTTCGCCATTTCAGAAACGAGACTCACTCGATATACGCTCTCTTTCGAGATGAAGTTTCCACGTTCATTATTGAAATATGATCGATTGTATAACAATTTTGGTATTGGCGGTTTGACCAACGGGGAGTAGGAGTCAGCTGCTATATCCCTAATAAGATGAGATCTTCCAGTTTCCGTAGGTCCTATCAATGGAATTCCTTCAGACGATAGTAATCCTGACTGAAGCGAGGCAGGTACATCACAATATGGCGCACGTGGAATGCCTTTCCGTTTCATCGAAACTGGAAATAAAATATTTATTCCGGGGGCGGAAATAACCCACTTCTCTGCAGGATCCGACTTGCGAATCTTATAATTCCATAAATTATTTTGACGGATCCGATGTAGGTATGACAAGAGGATCGATCCTCCCGGGGAGGGTCCGCATTTTGGCTCACCGTTCAAAGGACGAAAACTCGATCTTGATCTATATTTTGAAACAGTCTCATTTGTAACTAAATATTGAGTCAGTAGTTCCTTATTTACCCTGAGGGTGTCGGAGCTTTCCCTGCGTAGCATCCATGAATCAAGTCCGTTCTTTACCAAGGAATAAAAGAATATATTATTGATGTGATTCAAGACTCGTTTCAGGGAATGTATCAGTGCATCCCTTATTCCCATTTGCCCTATTATCGGAGGATAATACATCACCTTCTCCAAATAGGACCTACGCATCGGGTCTTTTGAGTATCCAATCGTAGCGAATCGCTTCCATAAATGGAGAGAATCAAAACCTGAAACGACGGGCCAGATAGACTTGGAAGATGCAAGAACAAGTAATATGGAAAGAACAAGTTGAAATGGGATGGACGTATCTGAAAATTTTAATATTGTTGACCATCCCGAATATGAAACCTTCGTTTAATTAGTAATTTCTTCGACAAGAAAAAAATTTAGTTTGGAAAATATGTCAATAATCGAATCGTTTCTAAATCTCGATGCTAATCTTCGTAACAGGTAAGATCTAGCACCATCCATGGTCTCCGCCGTCCTTTTTGCGATGCCGGGAATATGGTAGTGGGAGTCATCACCCACCTTCGATACCATTTCTGAATATGTGTTCCTTATCAGATCGTGAAAGTATTTCCACCAGGTGGGGGTGAAAAACCAAGGTATATATCCCCCAAATAGGCGCCATTTCTCCGAGATATTGTCTTTCCAAAAGATCCAAGAGATCTTGTAGTCATTTAAGTCGTTTAGGAAATCCCGGAGATCAACCGGGTGGGATACACAGACAGGTTTCTCCCCCATGTATGAGTTTGCTAATTTCGCATCTTCGTACAGAACCCCCTTTGCAAGCAGTCCCATGGGAGATTCCGGCGTCGTACCGATGCGGAACGACGAGATTCTTTCTGACCGGTAAGGTGTTTCTAATTCTCTCAATTCCCAGAAAAACCTGATGAATGAATCATTTTGGTCGAGTCGATTTTCGGTGAAACCATTCACCGAGCCTGACCCCCAAATAGACTTATTTGAATCGACTTGATCCGAACTCGAATTCTTAGCATGAGTTTGAGATCGCCAATCTGTTAGTAGCTTATCGGTTCCTAATGCTTGTTTCGAAGAATTTCTACTGCTATTGCGCGAGAAAAAAAATGAATCTATCCTTTCGTGGGGGAATAATCTTTGCGTCGGCAGCAACCTCCTGAGATTCGAAATTAAATTGAAGCGTCTATCCAAATGGGTTAATGATGAAAACGTCACGAATTTATTTGAATCGGACGGAGTAAATTGAATCGTCGTAAGTATATAATTATTTTTTTCTCCTTCTGTTCGTTGCGAAGCGCCGAGTAATAACGAGTCAGATACGTGAGATTGAACGGATGAAACGATTCTTTCCATCCCGAAAGATCCTATTCCGAAGCAGGAACCAACTTGACAGTTAGAACTCACGCAAAAATCATCTAAAAGATTGGAGTAGCTATCGCCGTGTCTCTTGATGAGCAAGTCCCTCATCCTCACGACCCCAAATTTCGGGAGAAAATCTCTTTCAGCACGGTTTGGTAGAGATGAATGAGATCGATTTGGAAAGTCCCATGCGATCACTCTATCTAAAAAACGTTTATCAAACTCCCTTTTTGAGTCTTTTCCAAGACTCCACTTATCCGGAGAAAAATTCCAATTCTGTTTCGCCATGATGTAAGGAGGATCATCGGAAAAAACTCGAATAGATCCGATACCGGATGATCCAATAGGAAATGGATCAACCGTATGCGTGAGCGGGATTGGAGAGCTTCCTGCCCCTTCTTCGTCCACCGATGATCCAGAATCTATGAATAAAAGATCCCTTTCCTCGAGAATTCTTTTGAATACATAAACCTTCCCGTAAATATCGAGTGAGTGAAAATCAAAAAAGGAATTGGTCCATGTATGATCCGGATTGTTCATTTCATCAACGAAATAATCAATTGCATTTATAAGTACTCGGGAAATAAATCCAGAAAAAACACATTTGTAAAGAAATGACACATTGTTAGATTAATGGGAATACTTCTCATTCCTACCGGTTGTTGTCTTGATAGTGACAACAATATGACTTGTTAGGAACCTGTTTCTCCAGGTTGATACCCTGCGTATCAACGCATCCAAGTTGTACTCGAATTCCGCAAAGACTTTCCTTGGAGGAGGAAAAGACAAGTCTATGGTTGTACCAAGATCTTTGCACACACTCGATTCGACATTTACATACTCATTAATTACAAATGGAATACGTCCGATCAGCAAACGCTTCGGGTTCCCTCCCCATCTCACTAATCTATTTCCAATGGTGATTTCAGCCACACGGGTAGATTCTTCGCTTCCCGTCCAGCCATCTAACCGGTATTGGATTCGCGAGAAATATTCAGCAACTAATGTGCAGAAACTATCATGTAAGAGAAGCATGTATATTGAGCAGAAGGGAGTTAACCCCTTCCGTTCGTACCATCTGACCAGAGGACCTAGGAGGCGTATGCTTCCCCTTTCCTTCGATCGAGTCAGACAAGTAGTATTCTTCCTATATTTGTCAGTGACTACTCGGGGTATACCCAGAAAGATCCTACCCTTTTTTAGAAAACTCTTTTTTGTATCCACACACTTGTTACTCCGAAATCCAAATCTATTCCATAAAATTGTATTGGGTAATAGATCTCCCTCACATCTGAATGCTTTTCTGGATTCTTCGCTATTCCGATCAATACCTCCTGCCCTACTCGGAATTGGAGCCGATTCCCTAAAGCGTAGAGGAGGCCCAATCAGTCGATCTCCCATTGATTTATTCCTTGTTTGTGAAGAAATCTGTGAGATGGGGGATTCCACCCCATTCTTGCGTGAGTTGAACCTCAATGATTGAAGTACCCACCTGGGATTCCGGCAGGGATAGAGATTTTCATTAGAACCACTTCCTGCTACTCCCGCCATAGAAGGGGGGGCATAATACCAAGTGAGAGAATTGGGTAGGAAGTATCGAAGATCTCTTCGGATTTCCCATGAATCCAAAAATGTTTTGGTATATGGGAAGACGCAACCTCCGTCCCTTCTCCCCACAAATTCTTTGTAGGATTCGAAAAACCGATTGAAATATTTCAAATTTTTTGTATCACACATAGGGTTTTGCCGTCGCTCCCCCCTTCCCAAGCCAACCAAAATATCTCTACTTAAATCTGAGTCATAATCATGATATGTCTTTCTTATTTTATTCCTCCCATCAGCATATAAGGATGATCTTATCGATAGAGGAACAGAGAAAGAAATATGGAAGGAATCCACCGATGGTTCTTCGATCGTTTCGCCACCCTCACCAATAAGTCTTGCCAAATCTATTGGACTTCTTTGGTTTGACTCCTTCCCAATCAAGGAACAATGCATGGAAATTGGTAGTGCCAATAACGCGAGTATCTCCAGAGTAGCTCCTTTACCTCCTCGTACAGAATCGCGCAAGTTTCGTAGAAAGATCGAGCTGAACAATCACGCATCAAATAATCTAATGAAAGGTTTATAACTAAAAGATAGATTAACTAGGGATTTTTCTCGATTCTGGTTCTTCGAGAATTCGAACGAGTAACAAAATTGGTCTCCCACTAGCTTCAAAACTCTAGATAGGAAATATGAAATTCCGACTCTGTTTGCTTTCGCTTTTTTCACTGCCCCACTCTCCTTGTTCGTCGCGCTTACACGCAGTTTATATGTATGCAACCTCCGGTATCATTTATACATATTTCATTATACAGATAAAATCAATAAATTCAAGTCCCAATAAGGTTGATTTGTATCTAGCACTTACGTCATCTCGACAAATCCCTTGAGGAGGTTTGGTTTGCTCCCCCCCCATACGTTTTTTATCAGGATGCTATCGCTTACGCACCAGAAATGGGTTGCATAATCGGATGGGCGAACGACGGGGATTGAACCCGCGCGTGATGGATCCACAATCCATTGCCTTGATCCACTTGGCTACGTCCGCCCCCCCCTTTTTTTATCACTTAATAATATGAACATGAAGGAAGACGGGACTTATGTGATATAATAGGGTTCATTGACTGAGACGGGGTTACTCGAACAAATCTGATTTGCACAAGTGTATCCATACGGGTAGTTAGATACGCAGACACATCCGCATCGAGACGAAATATCAGGGACTTTATTCTGTAAATAATCTGTTTTCAATTTATCCCAGTGATCACGGGATGGCAATCACTTTGTGAATTGGAACAAAAGAGATAGATTGGATGTTTCCAACAGTTGCGGAGGAGTATTCTAAAGATTATTCAGAATAGGGTAGGTATGGGAGACAAATTTTTTCATGAGTCTGTAATGAATGGTTACCAATTTCTTTTTACTTGTATTCGTGGAAAAGCATGGACTCCATGCGTGAAATACCAAAGTCTTGCTTATCAAGACTTTGGTATTTCACTTCACTACGGGACCGGACGGCTCTTACCCGTTCACAGAAGGAGCTTCGAGAAGAGCTAAATCTAGAGGAAAATTATGAGCGTTACGTTCGTGCATAACTTCCATACCTAGGTTAGCGCGGTTGATGATATCGGCCCAGGTGTTAATTACACGACCTTGGCTGTCAACCACGGATTGGTTGAAGTTAAAACCATTCAAGTTGAATGCCATGGTGCTGATACCGAGAGCGGTGAACCAGATACCTACTACAGGCCAAGCAGCTAAGAAAAAGTGCAGAGAACGGGAGTTGTTGAAGCTGGCATATTGAAAAATCAGACGTCCAAAGTAACCGTGAGCAGCTACAATGTTGTAGGTTTCTCCCTCTTGACCAAACTTATAACCTGCATTAGCAGATTCATTCTCAGTCGTCTCTCTGATTAAACTGGAAGTTACCAAAGAACCATGCATCGCACTAAATAGAGAGCCGCCAAATACGCCAGCTACACCCAACATGTGGAAGGGATGCATAAGGATGTTATGCTCGGCTTGGAAAACAATCATGAAGTTGAAAGTACCAGAAATGCCTAGGGGCATACCATCTGAAAAGCTTCCTTGACCAATTGGGTAGATCAAGAATACGGCGGCGGCAGCTGCGACGGGGGCTGAGTATGCAACAGCAATCCAAGGACGCATGCCTAGACGGAAGCTTAGTTCCCACTCACGACCCATGTAGCAAGCCACACCAAGTAGGAAGTGAAGAACGATCAGTTCGTAGGGACCACCATTGTAAAGCCATTCATCGACGGAAGCTGCTTCCCATATGGGGTAGAAGTGTAAACCTATAGCTGCGGAAGTGGGGATGATGGCACCGGAGATGATGTTGTTTCCGTATAGTAAAGACCCAGAAACAGGCTCGCGAATACCGTCAATATCCACAGGGGGGGCTGCAACGAAGGCGATTACAAATACAGAGGTTGCGGTTAGTAGGGTAGGAATCATTAAGACGCCGAACCATCCGATGTAAAGACGGTTTTCGGTGCTGGTGATCCAGTCGCAGAAGCGACCCCATAGGCTTGCGCTTTCGCGTCTTTCTAAAGTTGCAGTCATGGTAATTTATGGTTTTCAAAGCAATGAGTGATTGATTTCCCAGGCGAGTGCGCTTGTTAATTCGTAGTATATCACGAAATCCTGTTTGTGTCAACCAAATTTGAGTTTCCAATAGGAGTAAGGACGAAGAAGACTCTCTGATGTTTTGCACATTTCTACTTAAAAGAATTGAGTGGAGGAAAAATGGAATGGACCCCCACCCTCCCCTTCCCCGATCAAATCCCTAGTTGGGCTCAAGAATCAACGGATTTGGACGAAACGCGGGTATCTCATTCCCGGTTCATAATCGGACTAAGCCTCCCCCCACTGCGGACGGCAATCGCCCAGAGCAAACATAATTTTCAATGTATGTCGCGATCGATCCCAAATTCTCAGTCGATCTCTTCTCAAGCATTTCCTCGATGAACTTTCCAACTTCACATCTTTTCTGGATGAAAAAATCTTTGAGGAAGAAACCCTCACGATCGAGTCACCCGAAAAATAACCACAATTTCAATACATCTTTCTATTTGTATAATCCTTCTTGATTCATAGGTTCTTGGCATGTTTCGAATTTTAGTTTTTGACACCCAGCGCTTCCAAGTTTATCTCAATCCACAGGTGAGGAGTTGTGGATTGAAATAAACCCGGAACTAGCGGAAATGGGCAAAAGCTTTGTTAGCTTCTGCCATCTTATGAATCTCTTCCTTCTTTCGTACTGCACTACCGGAGTTTCTGGCAGCATCCATCAATTCATCACTCGATCTCAGAGCCATGTTTCGACCTGGACGTTTCCTACAGGCGATCAGTGACCAGCGGATAGCCAAAGCCTTCCCCTCTGCAGGTGTGACTTCAACGGGAATTCGGTGGGTTGATCCCCCCACGCGTCTGGATTCCGTCGCAACATCGGGAGTTACCCCACGTATGGCTTGGCGAAGAATAGACAATGGATTTTTATTTGTCTTTTGTCTTATACGCTTCATAGCTCGATAAAGAATTTGATAAGCCAGATATTTTTTTCCATCCCTCATTGTACAACCAACCAACATGTTCACTAATCGATTCCGATAAATGGGATCCGATTCGGCATCTCTCTTCTTATTCACTATACTGCTCCGATGTGACATGAATTTGCAAATGCATCCGACGCTCTTTCCACCTCACCCGTTAAACTATTATTTTGGCTTTTTGACTCCATATTGTAGGGTGGATCTCCCAGATTTTATTTGGGAATCTCCCTTCAAATTGCACGTGCGACTCTCATCGGATGCAGCTTTCCACATGATTGAATAAAACATATTGAAGTGACTTCAAATTACTTCGTAGAATCAATCGTATTTGCTCGTTACGCGTCGAGCATCCGTTTCCTGTTTCTCCCTCTAGGAATAGAGAAAATCGAAGTTTGGGAATAGAAGGGAGAGAATCTTGCATTTCGCCCATCTGACTGAAGGTGTCCGTAGGTTTGTTAATCCAATTATCGAATGTTCATAAGTTGGAATCTCCGTCGCGGTAGTCTGGGCCCGTTCCAGGAAGGAAGAGACATTTGCAGGCAGATCCTTAGAATAGGAGTCCGGGTGAGACTTGACCTACTAGAGTGTTAATACCTTGGACACCAAGTTGCTTCATACAAACAGATGAAGAATAATCAATCTTTGCTATGGCAGGCTTCAGTCCCCTGGCAATACTTTCATTTCCGGGTCAGCTACGCATTTAGCATATCGGGACGACCGATACGGAATCATTGTGATGATACAAGTTACGACTGTGTTATGCAACGCACTAGGACGCCCCTTCTTACGATCCTTTACTCCCACAGCATCTAAGGTTCCTCTAACGATGTGATATCTTACACCGGGTAAGTCCTTGACCCTTCCGCCTCTCACAAGGACCACGGAATGTTCCTGCAAATTATGGCCAATCCCTGGTATATAAGCTGTTACCTCAAATCCGGAGGTTAATCGGACTCTGGCGACTTTACGTAGGGCAGAGTTAGGTTTTTTGGGTGTAGTTGTGAGTGGTTGACAGATAGCCAGTTCCAATGTCACTATACAAAACCGTACGTGAGATTCTCACCTCATACGGCTCCTCGTCGTTCAATTAAAATCAGGGTTGAGATCGAAGAGCTCTTCTTCAATGTTTTCTTATCCATAAGAATTTAAGAAGGAATAGGGGGTAGATATTATTCCTTCTTCGACTATTTCTTAGAAACAACTTGATACTCATTTCTAGCCAATCACCTCATGAATTTGATATTCTACCGTTCCGGGCTTAGTTTACCATTCCCATACTGCTGATACGAATCTAGTAACCCCTTTCGTCTAATCGGTGAAACCTACCGAATAAGCGTAGTGAATCGCCCTTTCTTTCAGTAACTAATTCGTTCGTGGTAATCGCGGCGCTTACCCCAACGGAAGAGATTGGATCAATTAGATAGAATCAAAATAAAAGATGTTGACTCGACAGGTAAAGAATCTTCTCTATGAAACAAATGGATATAATTAACAGACGAATCTTCCATTTCGTCTTTATTTAAATCGTATTTCACGAATCCAATATGGAGGAGATTGACGAGTCGGTATAGGCTTATCCGTATTATTAATTACCATTAGAAAAGGAATCCGTTACAAAATAAAAGGAGCTTTTTCAATTGATTCAGCTTTCGTTCTTGCACCCCATTTCGTCTCAATGGGGCTGTCTGATAACGATTTGGTAACTTACCTACATAGAAGTGGATGCATCCACCTCGATTGGAATCGGATAGGATCCAACGGTTGCTTCAAACCCGCTAGTGTGGTACGGACGGGATCGGAGCCACAGCAGATGTCAGAATCAAAGGAAAATACAAAAGACCCCTCCCTTTATCTATTTGATTTTCAACTATTTGGTTGGTTCGTCCTGTAACTAGCCATTGAGACGAATTTAATGTCCGTCTCATTTTTTACCCCATGTCGAATCACGTCGGGGGCTCAGATTCCGTGGGAAAGAGATTGTATCATGGGATCTGGAAGAGGTCAAGTCTTTGCTACTATTGCTCCACAGCACAGATATTGATTGCCTATTTGGGAATATCTCGACGGTGATTCAAAGGATGATTATAAATCTATTCATTTACGGGTTATTAGCTAGACGAAGTGCTTTTACCTCTTCAATCATCTAAGATTAAATGGCATAAGCTAACCCTTCGTATTAGTGACACAACACAGTACTACCAGATTCCCCTTACAGGGAAGTACGGACAGCATCCAGGGTCTTATACCTCGGAGAGACTGTTTGGAGTGAATTTAATTCCCTCACAGAACTCCAAGGCTAAAAAGGATTTTAAGCTAAGGGGAGT